ATGTCACCAAAAACAGAGACTAAAGCAAGTGTCGGATTCAAAGCGGGTGTTAAAGATTACAGATTAACTTATTATACTCCGGAATATCAGACCAAAGATACTGATATCTTGGCAGCATTCCGAGTCACTCCTCAACCTGGAGTGCCCCCCGAAGAAGCGGGAGCAGCGGTAGCTGCCGAATCTTCCACTGGTACGTGGACCACTGTTTGGACCGATGGTCTTACCAGTCTTGATCGCTACAAGGGGCGATGCTATGATATTGAACCCGTTCCTGGAGAAGAAACTCAATTTATTGCCTATGTAGCTTACCCTTTAGACCTTTTTGAAGAAGGCTCTGTGACTAACCTGTTTACTTCTATTGTAGGTAATGTATTTGGATTCAAAGCTTTACGGGCTCTACGTCTGGAAGATTTACGAATTCCTCCTGCTTATTCAAAAACTTTTCAAGGCCCACCACATGGTATTCAAGTAGAAAGAGATAAATTAAACAAATATGGTCGTCCTTTATTGGGATGTACTATCAAACCAAAATTGGGTCTATCTGCCAAGAATTATGGTAGAGCGGTTTATGAATGTCTCCGTGGTGGACTTGATTTTACCAAGGATGATGAAAACGTGAATTCCCAGCCATTTATGCGCTGGAGAGATCGTTTCTGCTTTTGTGCAGAAGCACTTTATAAAGCTCAGGCTGAGACGGGTGAGATTAAGGGACATTACCTGAATGCGACTGCAGGTACATGTGAAGAAATGATGAAAAGAGCAGTATTCGCCAGAGAATTGGGAGTTCCTATAGTCATGCATGACTATCTGACTGGAGGTTTTACGGCAAATACTTCGTTGGCTCATTATTGCCGAGATAACGGCCTACTTCTTCACATTCACCGCGCAATGCACGCAGTTATTGACAGACAAAGAAATCATGGTATGCACTTCCGTGTACTGGCTAAAGCACTACGTATGTCTGGTGGAGATCATATTCATGCTGGTACTGTAGTAGGTAAACTTGAAGGAGAACGAGAAGTCACTTTGGGTTTTGTTGATCTATTGCGTGATGATTTTATTGAAAAAGACCGAAGTCGTGGTATTTATTTCACTCAAGATTGGGTCTCTATGCCGGGTGTTCTACCTGTAGCTTCAGGAGGTATTCACGTTTGGCATATGCCTGCTCTGACCGAGATCTTTGGAGATGATTCCGTATTACAGTTTGGTGGAGGGACTTTGGGGCACCCTTGGGGAAATGCACCTGGTGCAGTGGCTAATCGGGTCGCTTTAGAAGCTTGTGTACAAGCTCGTAATGAAGGACGTGATCTTGCGCGTGAAGGTAATGAAGTGATCCGCGAAGCTACTAAATGGAGTCCTGAACTAGCTGCCGCTTGTGAAGTATGGAAGGAAATCAAATTTGAATTTGATACGATTGATCGCTTGTAATCGAGTGACTTTCGTCTGTTTGGTCCCTTAATCGAAGCGAACTCGGCCCAATCTTTTATTTTAAGATTGAGCCGAATACCGAATGGATGGGAATAGAATAATTCGGCTAGAGGAAAGGTATTTGTCTAATATCTAATATTCTAGATTACTCGATGGGGTCGGTGGATCAGTAGATCCAGGCCCGGGGGGGGGGCAAGGATCTGCAATCTATTCTAGCTCGCACCCAAACTGAGCTGAAGTATGATGGTTTGTATTTGTGTCTATTAAAAGTTAAGTTGTACATGTAACAATATATATATAGAAAAAATATGAGAAAATGTGTGAAGAAAACAAAGATTCTGAAAAAATGTGTGAAGAAGACAAAGATTCTGAACATATCGGCGAAACAAAACCTGTAGAAAACAGATTGAATTCGGAACGTTTTAAACATTTGTGGTTTTTGTGCGAGAATTGTGAGACCGTTATATATAAAAAATTTTTTTTAGAACAAAAAGGTGTTTGTGAGGAATGCGGGGCAACGCTACAGATGACTAGTTCAGAGCGAATTGAATTATTAATTGATAATGGCACTTGGTGTCCTATGGACATGAATTTTTCTAGTACAAATGTATTAGAAAAACAGCATACGACGTTTGACATCAAAATGGTTCAAAGGGTCTCAACTTTATTGTACAAAATAATTTATGACAAATATTTTGACTTTGAATTTTTTCACGAAGAAAAAAATGAGTTGAAAACATTAGTAGGATACAATATTACTCTTGTTAATATCGTTAAGGTTGTATTAGAAAAGAAATTCATAAAATATCTGAGTTTAGAAAAAAAGGAAACTATTAAGATAATACAAAATATTATTGATACAGGTTTGAAAACAGTTCAATTTGTTCTTTTTGAAATACATAAAAAAATAATAGATGAATTACAGCGATTTGCGCTTTTATCTATTTTTTCATCTATTTTAGATGATAAAGATTTGAAAGATGATGAACAACTTATATGGATATGGTTCATGCGTATTTTAAATATAGATACATCATTTGAAAATGATGAACTTATATTTCTATTGTCAATAGATGTTGTGCACGATTTTATAGATGCAGCATTCGATCAAACTGATCAAAGTATAAATCCTTTTTTTGCTATACTAGAAAATTCTATTCAACCTGTACAATCTTTAATGGATTTGCTTGAATTGAAAATTTTCATAAATTTGACCTTCCTAATTAAATTAATTAAACAATTAGCCAATTTAAAAGAACAATTACTATCACAAGATAAGTTCTTGAAAGTAGCGGCGGTAAACTTAGTGAAAATAGAACTTTATTTTCCGGAAGAAAAAAGAAAAGCAAGGAAAATAAAAAAACTATTTCCTTTTTATCCAGGAAATAATCCAGAGACAAATTACTTTTTATGGCTGCGAAAACATACGGCGATATGTTTGATGGAAAGATATCTGGTTTTGAAAAAATTTAAATATTGGTTTAAATTTCGTTGTTGTGGTTTACTTAAAGGAGAAGAATTCTATCGGTTCGGTTCCGATATTCTAGTAGAATACGTTAAAAAACAAGATCGCTATGAGTGTGATAATAGCATTGATCATATCATACATAATGATCCACTATATCGACAAATAGAAAATCTATACCTCCATTACAAGAAAAACGAAAAAGATTGTGACAATAATTTATTGTTGTGTACTGAAGATACTGAGATTGATATATTATTTCTATATTTACTAGAGATAATGAAAAATTTTTCTACATTAGCACTAGATAGCAAAGAAAAATTTTGTAAGAAAAACGAAGAAACTTATATAGAAGATATTGAGGATACTGAGGATATTGAAGATACTGAGGATATTGAAGAAGAATATCCTTTAACTTATGCTTCTTTAACTAAAGAAGAAAAAGAGTATGTCGACGCTGGTGTAAAACTAATTAAGAGTACACTTAATCTAGGAAAGGACGAATTTATAGAAACAGAAGAACAATGTTATGACGATTATAACACTTCCTATCAAAAAGAAACAGGTTTACCCGACGCTATTCAAACAGGCATAGGTCAAATAAATGGTCTTCCTGTCGCACTCGGAGTTATGGATTTTCAGTTCATGGGAGGCAGTATGGGATCCGTAGTGGGTGAGAAAATAACCCGTTTAATACAGTATGCTACTGAGCATCTTCTTCCATTAATTCTCGTATGTGCTTCTGGCGGAGCTCGTATGCAAGAAGGAAGTTTTAGCTTAATGCAAATGAATAAGATAGCTGCTGTGTTGCATACACATCAAAAGGAAAAAAAATTAACATATATTTCAGTTCTTACATCTCCGACAACTGGTGGGGTCACTGCTAGCTTTGGTATGTTAGCTAATGTCACGATTGTCGAGCCAAATGCATACATTGCATTTGCGGGTAAAAGAGTTATTGAACAGACATTAAACCAGATAGTAGATGATGAAGATCAAATATCTGATTCTTTATTTGATTTTGGAATGTTTGATAGCATGGTTCCACGAGCTCTTTTAAAAAATGTTCTGAGCGAAATAATTGAATTATACATGTTGAGTGATTGAAAGGTCAGAATACTTTTTGAATTTGAAACCTAAATAGGAATTAAATTAATAAATGGTCTAGTTATGAATTTGTCATATTCTATTGACATATTGCCATATTCTATTGACATAGAATAGAATTCTAAATTACAATAATATTGCTCATAAATTCTATATGAGCATAATTATGTTGACATAGAAGAGAATTCTCATTATAATAATCTTGCTCATAAATTCTATATGAGCATAATTATGTTGACATAGAAGAGAATTCTCATTATAATAATCTTTTAATGATACATAATTCGTAAATCGACTTCGTCCACGAAGAAGGGAGCTATAAGGATCGTAAAAAAAAAGGTTATGAGCGCTCTATCGGCAGATTGCTTTTTTACATATCTTACGTATAAGATAAGATGACCAGAGCCTGCTTCTTTTTATTTATTTTTGTATTTTTTTCTTTTTTTAATTGACTTGACAAAAGTCAATATAAATAAATTGCTTATTCTATTCCATTTTCTAATAATCCATTTTTTAATCATTAGGCAGAAGGAGGTAATGAAAAATGGGTAGATTCATGATGTTTCTAGTAGTTTACCTTGTCGTCAGAAAAATTTTCCCTTAAATGAGTAATGAATTTAATTTCAGGTTGCGATGAGTGTAATTAGAATATAACGAGAACTAATCTTTTAGCCAGATCAGATAGAATAGAAAAATGTTCCCTTGGGTGAGGGAATAATGAATTGAATATAAGGAAGGCTAATATTTTAGCCTTCCTTCCTTGAGGTCCAGATCAAGTATATTTCTAAAAAAAAAAAAAAACAAACATGTAAATCGAACAATATTTATTCATATTAATAATGACCTGGAGATCATTGAAATATAACCTTTCCTCTCTGATAGAGGATATTAATGACTTAACTTAATCAAAATAGAGGTAGAATTATACTATCTGCTTAAAGACTATAAACTGCCCCAGTTAAAGTTATATCAAGATGATATAAGGTACCGAAATAACTCATTTAAATTAAAACCACTAAGCCTTGTTATACAAAAGCTAATAACAAACATTCTTTACTTACAGCTAGTAAGGAATCATGATGGATGATTTTATTTATAAGGAAGAAGACGAAGAATAATTTGAGAGAAAAAAAAATATATGTTACCATTTTGAATAATGTTTATCGATTTTGTTTTTTCTTTCTTTTCAATAGAAGTCGGTTCGGTTACAATATCTTAAAAACAGAATTTTCTATGCAACTATAGTATCATATATAACTATAGTTTAATTCTATTTATTGAACTATAATAAAGGTGGATATAGGCATTTGTATTTTTATTTGTAAATGATAGCAAAGGAGAAATATTTATGTATGAAGTTCAATGTCTAGATTTCGTACTTACAGAGAAAAGTGTTAATCTATTTGAGAAAAACCAATATATTTTAAATGTCGATTCGGGATCAAATAAAACAAAGATCAAAAATTGGATTGAACTTTTCTTCAATGTTAAAGTAATAGGAGTCAATAGTTATCGACCTCCGCAAAAGAAAGAAAAAAGAGGAAATAGAAAACAAATAATGAAACATAGAATGCATTATAAACGTATTATTATTACACTAAAACCAGGTGATTCTATTCCACTTTTTCCTTCAAAATGAAACTTATTGAATTGTCAAACATGAACACCCGTTCGTACAGGACTTTGATTCCGGGCACACGTGATAAATCTCTATCAAATTTTGATGAAAAAGTCCAATCTCATCCACAAAAGAAATTGACTTCTGGCCGGCATCGTTGTGGGAAAGGTCGTAATAACAGTGGAATTATTACCATACGTCATAGAGGAGGAGGTCACAAGCGTCTGTATCGTCAAATTGATTTTCGACGGAGTGAAAAAAACATACTGGGAAAAATTGTAACAATAGAGAGTGACCCTAATAGAAGTGCATATATCTGTCTTGTGCACTATAGAAATGGTAAAAAGACATATATTTTGCATCCGAGAGGGATTATGATTGGAGATACTATTATTTCCGGTGCAAGAGCCCCCATATCAATGGGAAATGCCCTACCTTTGAGTGCGGTTTGAATTATTAATTGTACGTAATCGGAAATAACCGATTGGGTTTACAGCAAAACCTTAAAATCTATCACTGATCCAACTAAAATACTTTGATGGGATCAATCCCAAAGGGAAACTGAGGATAAAGAACAGCGGGTGATTGAGTTCAATAGTTTCTGAATTAATTATTGACTCCAGAGATATGATAATATGGAGAAGACTTAATTGTCTGAAGCAGAAACAACTAAGGTAAAGGAACCCTTGTTCTGAAGAAAAAAAACAAGTAACTCACATTTGATTTGATGGTCAAAGGCAGATTCGAAGCTGAACAGTGACAAATAGTTTTTTTATCAAAAAAATTGATATTTCAAATGCCTCCTACGTTATCTGGAAGATGCGAAAGCATTAACGTAATTTAATAAAGTCATTCATTCTGAATGCTACATGAAAAAATAACATAAGCCAGATGATGGAATAAAGAAACCTAGGATGTACAGAATAAGGACATAAGGAATTGAAAGTATGCCCTTCATCTTAAGCCTCTATATAAAATAGATTAATAATAATCATATTCTATTCACATCCAGAAAGCTGTATGCCCTGAGAGAGGCTTGTACAGTTTGGGAAGGGATTTTTACAAATTAAAGATCTACTTCAACCAATATACCTTTAGGCACGACTATACATAATGTCGAAGTACAAGTCGGAAAAGGCGGACAATTAGCTAGAGCAGCGGGTGCTGTGGCAGAATTGATCGCAAAAGAAGGCCGATTGACCACATTAAGATTACCATCTGGAGAGGTTCGTTTAATATCTGAGAACTGCTCAGCAACAATTGGACAAGTAGGCAACGTTAAATGGAAAAATCGAACTTTAAGTAAAGCTGGGTCAAAACGTTGGCTGGGTAAACGTCCTGAAGTAAGAGGAATAGTTATGAATGCTGTAGATCATCCTCATGGGGGTGGTGAAGGAAGAGCTCCAATTGGCAGAAAAAAACCCTTGACCCCTTGGGGCTATAGCGCACTTGGAAGAAAAAGTCGGAAGAGAAATAAATATAGCGATGTTTCAATTCTTCGTCGACGTAAATAGGAATAGTTGTAAATCCATTTTTATTTTCTATCAATAAAAAGAAAGGTAATTAATTAACCATGGCACGTTCACTAAGAAAAAATACTTTTGTATCTAATGATTTGTTAAGTAAAATCGATAATCTAAACATGATTAAAGAGAAGAAGATAATAGTAACCTGGTCCCGTAGATCTGCCATTGTACCCGCAATGATTGGTCATACCATTGCTGTTCATAATGGAAAGGTACATTTACCCATTTTTATAAAAAATGGTATGATAAACCACAAATTAGGAGAATTTGCACCTACTTCCATTTTCCAGGGACATGCGAAAAAGGATAAAAAATCGAAAAACGAAAAAAAAAAAAAATAAGAAAAAAGCAACAAAAATAAAAAAAAAAACACACACACAAAAAAGAAAGAGAGAAACGATAAATAAAAAAGTCTTGTTGTAAATAGTATACATTAATTCATTATGGAGGATGAAGATGAAATTGATATTTCAAAATAGGGATTTAGAATTTAATTCAACTATAAGAATACGAGCTGTAGCTAAACATGTACGTATGTCTTCTAATAAAGCACGTAGAGTAGCCCATTTACTTCGTAATTCTACCTATATACAGGCACTTGCGATACTGACTTTCATGGATTATAGAGCATGTGAGCCTATATTCAAAGTACTTGTTTCTGCAGCCGAAAATGCGTATTCATTTATGGGTATACATAAGTGCTATTTAGCTGTCTTTGCGGCTGAAGTGAATGAAGGTCCTACTTTGAAAAGATTTCGACCTAGAGCTCGGGGTCGTGGTTATCCAATACAGAAATATACTTGTCATATAAGTATTACATTATTTTATGATACATCATTGCATTTATGTAATTCAACTCACGATTACATAACAGTACGATGAAACATTAAATAGAAACAAAATATCCAAATAGATGATCCATTTATGCCGCAAATATACTACTACTTAAAGTACTCAAAAAATATGTATGGGAAACAAAATAAATCCACTTGGTTTTAGACTTGGTTTTACTCAAAACCATTATTCCCTTTGGTTTGAAGAAAGGGATTATTCCGAAGATCTACGAGAAGATGAGAGAATATATAATTGCATTGAAAATTATGTAAAACATATCAAAAGTTCTATCAATTCTAGTTATGGAGGAATTACACGTATAGAGATTCTGAAACAGACCGAATTGATTTCGGTAAATATATATATTGCATTTGTCGATTTGTTTATTGAAAAAAAAGCGCCAAGAAAAAAAGAAAAAATGAAGGAATTAAGAAAGGAAGTACAAAAAATGCTTGTACAAAGTATGCTTAATTCTGTAAACAGAGAACTTGTCATTTCTATAGAAAAGGTGGATACACCTTATAGAGAACCCAAAATTCTTGCGGAATATATTGCTCTACAACTAAAGGAGAGAGTTGAAATAAGAAAAATAATGAAAAAAGCTATTCAACTAGCTGAAAAGGCAACTGTCGAAGGTGTTAAAATAAAAATTAAAGGGCGTCTTAACGGAATTGAGAGAGCCCGGAAAGAATCGGCTATGAAAGGTAGAGTGCCCCTACAGACCCTTCGAGCTAAAATTGATTATTGTTATTATGCGGTTCAAACCGTCTATGGAGTATTAGGGATAAAAATTTGGATCTTTGTTTAAGATGAGCAATATCTTTCTATAATCTAACCAATCATAAATCTTAAATTCTATAAGATCAAATAAAAATTATTAAACATCTTGGAGCAGTGCTATGCTTAGTGTGCGACTCGTTGAGATCAAGCTTTTGCTTCTTTTCTAAAATGAATGATAGGGAACTCGAAATAAAAACAAATTGGTCTCTAGTATATTTTATTTGACTAAGATCCAATAAGCTAGTTATTGAAATATAGATAGTTCTATCAAAGAAACGAAAGACAGACCTTTTTTTCCACGACACGAAGAGACAAACCTATATCTCTCGTAAAGAGAAAAAGTATCTCTCGTAAAGAGAAAAAGAGTCTTTGGTAATGCAAGAAAAGAAAAAGGGAAGGAGAAAAAGATAAAATGAAATCTTCTTCCTTACAGTATTGTATGGTTCATAAATCACCCTCAAAGAGCAGTGTGATAAAGCATAAGAATTATCCTGATTATTTATATTCAGTTTATTAAAAAGAGCTTCGGATCAATGGAAACTAAGAAAATTGATTCTTATAATAAATATAAATAAGAACTCCATTGCAGAGGGTATACCTAAGCAGCCATTTAAAAGCTATGGGAACGATGGAACCTGTGACTGCATAAGATCATATAGAAATCTTAATCATTCATTGGATAGGATGGCGAAATAAACCAATAAAGAATAAATTTCATTGAAGTCCAAAAAACCCAAATAACTTAGAGTTAATATTCGCCTGTAAGATACTTATTGGACATATAGAGGCATTTGTATCCTCATATTATATGAATAACTAATATGTGTAATGAGTCAATACTGATTGATTTCTAGGACCTCACTATTTATGATCCCATAGATTCTTCACAAGGAGCCGGATGAGAAGAAACTTTCATATCCGGTTCTGAAATAGAGATGGAATTCAAATAGTATGATATTATACAACCATCGACTAGAACCCAAAAAGAACGAAATTTCGTCACCAACATAAGGGAAGAATCAAGGGAATATCTTCTCGGGGTAATCGCATTTGTTTTGGTAGATTTGCTCTTCAGGCATTGGAACCTGTTTGGATCACATCTGGGCAGATAGAAGCAGGACGACGAGCAATTACTCGTTATGCCCGTCGCGGCGTTAAAATATGGATACGTATATTTCCTGACAAACCTATTAGAACGAGACCTGCAGAAATACGTATGGGTTCGGGGAAAGCTAAGGGATCTCCGGAATATTGGGTATCCGTCGTCAAACCAGGTCGAATACTTTATGAAATAAGTGGAGTATCAGAGACTATAGCGAGAGCAGCTTTTCAAATCGTTGCATATAAAATGCCTATACATACTAAATTTATTACTAGTTCGCGTAAATAATGCCGAACCAAAGAGATATTTCTGGCAGAAAAAGATCATTTATTTGATATGATAAGAAATACCTTTTTTTCTGCCGAGGTAACAATTGGAGGAAAAATGATTCAGTCCCAAACTTACTTGAATGTAGCAGACAACAGTGGAGCCCGAAAATTAATGTGCATTCGAGTGCTAGGAGCAGGTAATCGTAACACCGCTAATATTGGCGATATTATCATCGCTGTAATTAAAGAAGCAGCACCTAATATGCTTCTGCAAGAATCAGAAATAGTTAGAGCCGTAGTTATACGTACGTGTAAAGAACTTAAACGTAGCGATGGAATGATAATACGATCTGATGACAATGCAGCAGTTGTCATTGATCAGAAAGGAAATCCAAGAGGAACTCGAGTTTTTGGTTCAGTTACTGAAGAATTGAGAGAATTGAATTTCACCAAAATAATCTCATTGGCTCCTGAAGTACTATAAATACTGATAAATTATGTAAAAGTAATGTCAGGCATATTCCTAAAAAAAGATAAACATGCCTTTATATTTAGTAAATTATTAAGAATTAGTTCGTCATGGGTAACGACACTATTGCTAATCTAATGACTTATATTAGAAATGCTGACATGGTAAAAAAAAAAACAGTTCGAGTGGCGGCTACTATTATTACCGAGAACATCACAAGGATTCTTCTACGAGAAGGCTTTATAGAGGATGTTAGGAAACATAGAGAAGGTCAAAAATATTTTTTTATTTTAACTTCAAAATCTAGGGGAAGGACGCAAAAGAGATATATAACCGCTTCAAAGCGTATTAGCAAACCTGGTCTGAGAATCTATTCTAATTATCGAGAAATCCCTAAAGTTTTAGGTGGAATGGGGATTGCAATCCTCTCTACTTCGCAAGGAATAATGACTGATCGAGAAGCTCGACAAAAAAAAATAGGAGGAGAATTATTATGTATTTTTTGGTAACTCCAAAACAAAAAGTAAATGCCTAAATTGCATTTTTGCCTACAATATTGCAATGCTATAAAAAAAAGTAATTTACTATTATAAAAATTGAGTGTTCATTGTCAGAAATTTAGCTGACAAAAAAAAGAATTGAATTCTATTCAATGAATATTATTAAGTTAGTAATAGCTGATAAAAAAAGATATTAACGAAAAAAAAAAAATGAAACGTCTTTTATTTTATTTAATTAAATGATTCTTCTCTTTTAGAAATCTAATGTCATAGTTAGGTTAATAACAAAGTTTAATAATATTATAATTATAGCGAAAATCTAGAAATGAGTACCAAAAAGAATTTTGTCACTATTGATGGCGTAGTTACCATAGCATATCCTAATGCTATGTTTTTAGTCCATCTAGATAATGATATAGATGTTTTAACGGTTATATCGGGTAAAATGAGATGTCGAACAATACGAGTAATACCGGGGGATAGAGTAAGAGTTGAATTACCTATTTATGATTTAAGCAAAGGACGTATAATATATAGATATCCCGTCAAACGAAAGGATGACGCTACCGATGAGGCCCATTAACAAAAGATTTTAGTATTCAAAAAAGGACCACAAATATGAAAATACGTGCTTCTGTTCGCAAACTTTGCGAAAAGTGCCGCCTAATTCGTAGACGGAAACGCCTTGTTGTAATTTGTTACAATCCGAGGCATAAACAAAAACAGGGATAATTCCCATTATAAGGAATTATAGAATAAATAAATTTCGGCGTCATATTCTATAAATAGATTATAATCTTTCTAAAATAGATTATATTCTATTTATAGAATATTTTTTTTTTTACTTCAAAATATCAAAATTGATCAGAAATTATAACAAGAAAAGATTTGTGTCAAAAAATACGAAAAAATTTGTGTCAAAAAATACAAGAAAATATGTGCCACGTAGAGCTACAAGAAGATTTTTGCCACGTAAAACTAAACATCGAATACTGAAAGGAGTTATTTGTGTTCGAACAAGTTTTCGCAATACCATTGTTACTGTTACAGATACACAAGGGCAAGCGGTTTCTTGGTCTTCTGCCGGTTCTTGCGGATTCAAAGGTACAAAAAGACGTTCACCATTTGCTGCTCAGATTGCAACAGAAAATGTTGTTCATACCTTAGTAAATCAAGGTCTTCTGAAAGAAGCAGAAGTTATGCTACGTGGCAATGGTCCGGGGAAAGAACCAGCACTGCGAGCTATTTATCAAAGTGGTATAAAAATAAAGAATATTTATGAGGTAACTTCTGTGCCACATAACGGGTGTAGACCTCCCAAAAGGAGACGTGTGTAAAAATTGAATAAATTTCAAGAGAAATTTCAAGAGAAAGAAATGATTAAATAATTTATTAAAATAATTTATTACAAATAATATTATGAATAACAATAAAAAATCAGTCTCAATAAAGAGACCAGAATTGAAGTGCATCGAATTCAGAGTAGAGAGTGACCGTTTTAATTATGGTCGTTTCACTTTATCTCCGCTTCGCAAAGGTCAAGCTAATACGATAGGCAGTGCAATAAGAAGAGTTTTACTCGGAGAAATAGAAGGAACATGTATCACACGTGCTAAATTTAACAATATATCAAACGAATATTCCGCGATAATAGGTATTGAGGAATCAATACATGAAATTTTGATGAATCTAAAAGAAATTGTACTCCAAAGTGATGCGTACGGAATTCGAGAAGGATCTATCTATGTTGTCGGACCAAAAGAAGTAACCGCTGGAGATATCATACTACCACCTTCTGTGAGAATAATTGATACTACACAACATATAGCTAGCATAAACAAACCAATTATCTTAGAGATATCATTACAAATTGAAAAAGGCCGCGGATATATTATTCAAAATCCCGGATATATTATTCAAAATCCAAATAATTCCAATTATAAGGATGAATTTTTTCCTATAGATGCTGCCTTTGCCCCTGTTCAAAATGTAAATTACAGTATTCACTCCTATTGGAGCGAAAATGAGACACAAGAAATTCTATTTCTTGAAATATGGACGAATGGAGCATTAGCTCCTAAAGAAGCACTTTATGAAGCTTCTCGTAATTTAATTGACTTTTTCCTTCCCTTTCTAAATGCAAAGGAAGAGAACAGGGATGGATTACCTATTTCGTATACACCGACTGATACGAAGGGAATAGATTTCAATCAAATGTATATTGACCAATTAAAATTCTCTACTAGGATATATAATTGTCTCAAAAAGGCAAATATAAATAAAGTATCAGACCTTTTGAATTACAGTGAAGAAGATCTAATGAAAATAAAACATCTTGGGAAACAATCTGTCAAAGAAATATTGGAATTGATACGAAATATTCGAATTGATTCACCGGGGAATACGGTTTAGACTTATAATAGTTCTATTTTTTCTCCCCATTCATGACCCCTTTTTACTAAGTTCTTCTAGAAAGTCAATATGAAAAGAATTTTTGACCATTTTGTAATTATAAAAATAGTAGTAATAATATTAGAAATAAAAGCATTTTAAAAAACATATATCTAGGGAGAGACCATTTATCTTAAAGCAACTACTCCCTAGATATATAAACAAAAGATTTCCCTCCTCCCCTATATTAAGATATTCTAATTTCTATCAAATTGGAAAAGACCTAGAGTTAAAGATTCATCGATAGGTAACGTTGCTCCAATACCTAACCAAAGAGCTACTGCGGTACCGATTAAGAATACTGTTGTAGCTACTGGACGACGAAATGGATTTTGGAATTGATTCACATTCTCCAAGAAAGGAATTGTCAATAGTCCTGCAGGTACTGAAGCCATTAAAAGGACACCTAATAATTTATTAGGTACTGTACGAAGTATTTGAAATACGGGGAAAAAATACCATTCGGGTAATATTTCCAAAGGAGTTGCAAATGGATTTGCCGGTTCACCAATCATTGATGGTTCTAGAACTGCTAAACCTACGGTACATGCAATAGTACCAAAAATAACTACTGGAAAAATATATAAGAGATCATTGGGCCAAGCGGGCTCGCCATAATAATTATGTCCCATGCCTTTAGCTAATTTAGCTCTTAATACAGGATCATTCAAGTCAGGTTTCTTTGTTATTGGGATAAGTAGATTTTTATGAATGAATCTATCCCCCGAAAGAACCGGACATGCCAATTTTGATCATCCGGCTCGAGCAATAGTTGAAATAAAAATGATGAACGACGTATCGTTAGAATCAGTATAACTAAGAAGATCTATGGAAAATTCATAATTTTCTTTTTTCGTATGCTCAGTATCCAAGTAAGCTCACAAATTTGATCATGATCAATATGCCTTTTGGATCATCTTATTCCTTGTAATCTGTGTTTATCTAGACCCTCACAATGTATTTTGCATACAAGGTATTGACTTGTTACTGATCTGGCCTTTTTCCTTCTTTAGATCCCTTCCTTTACTCCGATAATTTACCGTATTGAAACGCAAGGGAAATGCATGCATTTTCATACTATGAAAAGGAAAGGATAAATTTAAGTAATAAATTTGAGTTCTGAAATGTTATTACTATTACCTGGATCTCACGGAGCCTAATTCGGATTCGATCATAGAAATAATTCTCTTATAACACAACAAAGTGTTTGCCTTTTGCCCAGGTTCTAAACCTCTTATTTTTGGAAAGAAAATTGGGATAGAGACACATTTCGATCTGAATCTTTATATGACAGATCCTATAAATTGATCTGCACGGCCTAACTAATAGTTCAAGTCACACACTCCCATAATCCATTTTCTCCATTTGAGATCAGTATCTACTTCAATTCTTTGTATTAAATATACTTAATACTTAATAATACTTAATAATTGAAAGGAGAAATCCGAGAAACATGTTTTTCGCGGCAATGATCTATTAGAAAAAAATAAAATAATAGGTTTTCAATACTGATTCAAAATGTAGATTTCCTTTTTATAAAGGACCTGAAATACCTTGTTTGCGGATCATTAGAAAATGCATTAACATAAATACAGCAGTAAGAAGGGGTAATATGAAAGTGTGTAAACTATAAAAACGAGTTAAGGTCGATTGGCCCACACTAGCACTTCCGCGTAATAACTCTACCAAAGGAGTTCCTATTAACGGAATGGCCTCAGGCACACCGGTCACAATTTTGACTGCCCAATAACCAATTTGATCCCATGGCAAAGAATAACCGGTTACACCGAAAGATACGGTTAATACGGCTAGAATTACACCCGTAACCCAAGTTAATTCGCGAGGTTTTTTGAATCCACCTGTTAAATAAACGCGAAATACATGTAAAATCATCATTAAAACCATCATACTTGCCGACCACCGATGGACCGATCGGATTAGCCAGCCAAAGTTCACTTCAGTCATTATGTATTGAATAGAGGCAAAAGCTTCTAGAACGGTGGGGCGATAGTAAAAAGTCATAGCAAAACCGGTAGCTACTTGTACCAAAAAAGAAGTCAGTGTGATTCCCCCTAGACAATAAAATATATTCACATGAGGAGGAACATATTTACTAGTGATATCATCTGCAATCGCCTGAATCTCAAGACGCTCTTCGAACCAATCGTATACTTTATTGAGATAGGTAAACTCAAGTCCCCCCTCTGAAAACCGTATATGAAAATTTCTTTTCATACGGCTTAAACAAGAACACTAAAATAAAAAACTTTTTTGAACAAAGTACATGGCTTGTAAAAAAAAAAAAATAAAAAATATTTGATAGATATTTCATTTCTTTGTATGAAGGAAGAGGATTCAGAATAATCTATGATTTCCTTCAATAACAAGAAAAAAAAAATTTCATAGTGATTAATGCTCAAATTTCAAGTTGGCTCATTCTTATGCGAAATAAATCGCTATAGGCCTTTTGAACGATCTTTTATCCTATTCGTGATATGAGATAAATCACTTAGAGAACACCTAGTATAGACGATCCATAGGAATTATCTTGTCGAGATCTCAACTCAATAGATGAATAGATCTAAACCCCAGATTTTCATTTTACCCCGATGATTTTTCTTTTCAAATTACTCAAAAGGTTTTATGGGTTATAACCTTTGCATTTCATTGTTACTTACTAAACTAACTAATCAAAATGGAATACTATCTCATTCTTTGGTGAGCATCAGTATAAAGAAGAAGATAGATTTTTCAAATTATTGAGAAGCTTGGTCACGAGGTCTTAAAAACAGACATAAACCATAGTTCAGATTTTATTGAATTATATACCTCGTGCTCCGGATATTCATTATTAGAGCAATATCTAACGAGGTAGGAGAACCGTCTTTATTTTATAAAGACAACAGACCCGTTTTCTGTACTAGAATAGAGATCAATTTATAACAAGTCGCACACCCATAATTCCAAAAATCCTTAAATTAAAAGAAATTACACGATCAAACTACCAGAACGTCATAACCTAAAAATAGAAGCTATTTAACATTCTTCTTTTCTTTAGTTCTTTTTTATTTTTGCTCGGGATCCGGGTAGATTTTGTAGTTTTTCTAGACCCAACTAACTGGAATTCCGTCTAATAAAATGGAAGAATTATAAATCTCCAAGATAATAGATAAAAATATTGCGAATAGAGCCATTGCAATGCCCATAAAAGGAGTAGTTCCCCATCCGGGAGCAACTTTGCCAGATTCTGTATTAAGTGGTTTTAAATAATTTCCTACAGTAGTTTGTAATGGTCCGGTTCTGGAAGTATCATCAATGGTCTGTGTAGCCATAAAAAAAGAGTATTGGTTGAGATTTAATTAACTTTGTATACTATTATGTACATATACATACATAGGATTACCTACCAATGGAAACTGCAACCTTAGTCGCTATCTCCATATCTTGTTTACTTGTTAGCTTTACCGGTTATGCCCTATACACCGCCTTTGGACAACCTTCTGAACAACTTCGAGATCCTTTTGAAGAGCACGAGGACTAGTTGAAAAAGAAAAAAAGACCTTCCCGATCGGGAAGATCTTTTTTTTTCTTTAAGTAAGAAAAAGGATTAGAAAAATAGTAAATTATTTTCCCCCTTTATCGGGAACTTTGGGGGGTTCCCGGAAGAAAATAGCGAAAAAAATGATCCCTAAGGTCGATACCAAAAGGAATGTATAAACCAATGCTTCCATAAATTCGATCGTAATTTATAATTAATAGAGATAGCTTTCGTACTAATTACAACATTTTGAAAAAGGTGAAATCAAAAGCAGAAGATTTTCCTGAGATGCAAATTCTCAATATTGCATTAACAAGCGGAGTAATACCATATTATACCACTTGTCTTTTAGTAGTTGGATCTCCCAATTTTTGGAATGCCCCAAATTCTACTTGAGCATCCAAATCCGGATCAATACCGGCAAAAACATCTCTGAATAGAGTTCTAGCACCATGCCAAATATGCCCAAAAAAGAAAAGAAGGGCAAATGTAGCATGCCCAAAAGTAAACCAACCCCTTGGACTACTCCGAAAAACACCATCCGATTTCAAAGTAGCACGATCTAATTCAAAAATTTCACCTAATTGTGCACGTCTAGCATATTTTTTGACTATAGCAGGATCACCAAAACTAACTCCATCAAGTTCACCACCATAGAATTCAACAGTTACACCTACTTGTTCAACACTATATTTGGATTCTGCTCTCCTAAAAGGGACATCGGCTTTCACAATTCCTTCTTCATCTACTAGAACGACTGGAAATGTTTCGAAAAAGGTAGGCATACGACGTACAAAAAGCTCATGTCCCTTTTTATCTTTGAAAATAGGGTGTCCTAACCAACCAACAGCAATTCCATCTCCATTGTCCATTGCACCCGCCCTGAATAACCCCCCTTTAGCTGGATTATTCCCAATGTAATCATAAAAAGCAAGTTTTTCAGGAATTTTTGACCAAGCTTCCGATAGACTTAGATTTTCAGCCAGACCGGCACGAACCCGTCGATCTATTTCTTGTTGGAAGTATCCCTGATCCCACTGGTAACGAGTAGGACCAAATAATTCGATCGGAGTGGTTGCGGAACCATACCACATTGTTCCGGCCACAATGAAAGCTGCAAAAAACACAGCAGCAATACTACTGGAGAGGACAGTTTCAATATTTCCCATACGTAATCCTTTGTATAAACGTTGGGGAGGACGAACACTGAGATGGAATAGACCTGCTAATATACCCAATATACCTGCTGCAATATGATGAGAAGCTATTCCTCCCGGAACAAAAGGATCAAAACCTTCAGCTCCCCATGCCGGATTTACAGGTTGTATTTTCCCAGTTAGTCCATAAGGATCAGACACCCATATTCCAGGGCCATACAAACCCGTTACATGAAATGCTCCGAATCCGAAACAAGCTGCTCCTGAGAGGAATAAATGAATTCCAAAAATCTTAGGCAAATCTAAAGAAGGTTTTCCTGTACGGGAATCACAAAATACGTCTAGATCCCAATATACCCAATGCCAGATAGCTGCTAAAAAGCACAAGCCAGAAAACACAATATGTGCCCCGGCCACACCTTCATAACTCCAAATACCTGGATTAGATATAGTTTCTCCAGTTATACTCCATCCACCCCATGAATCCTTTATTCCTAAACGAGTCATAAAAGGTATAACGAACATACCTTGTCTCCACATTGGATCAAGAATAGGATCGGATGGATCGAAAACTGCTAATTCGTAAAGAGCCATAGAACCGGCCCATCCAGAAACTAGAGCTGTATGCATTATATGCACAGCGATTAACCGGCCAGGATCATTCAACACGACGGTATGGACACGATACCAAGGCAAACCCATGAAAATACCCCTTTATAAGAAAAAATACATACTATGTAACTTTCTCGCATTAGAGACAGATTATGCTATGAAATTAGACCTTTGTCTCAAAGGTTAACATCTATCTATTTAATAAAAGAGTTTTAAAAGATAGAATTGAGAAGCGGATCTATTTTATCATTTATAGCTACCAATATACAATGTGGTAATTGGTCCCATTTGTTTTATATCTTACAAAGTAAAGTAATAAATTACTTTACAAAAGTAGGTATTTTACGAAGAAAGACACGTCCGCTTATTTGGTTCTATTACTCATTTGATCTTATAATCTATCTTTGTAATAGATAAAAAAATACTTAATATACTTTTGATATGATAATCAACAACTTCCCCTCTCTCTTAGTACCTTTGGTGGGCTTGTTTCTTCCAGCAGTTACAATGCTTTTTCTTTACTTTTATATTCAAAATGACGAAATTTTATGAATATGATCAATCTAGGTATGTGATATTTGATTTTATTATTATTATAGATCTATTCATATATGATAAATAACAAAAATATATAATGTATATGGTATCATATGTATGAGATATATTAGACCCGTGTGTGAATTTCTTACTTCTACTTCAAAATATGCTTATATAATACATTTGAATAGAAAGATTTCTTATTTTTGTGAAATGCTTATATGTATATGGCTAGTTTATGAATATAGCCAATTTATGAGAGTGACTTCTGGATGGGAGTCAAAATTTGTTCAATCCCTCAAATTAAATAGGACGTAATTTGTTATGAATCGTCGATCCAAATGGCTCTGGATAGAACCCATAAAAGGGTCTAGAAAAATAAGCAATTTTTTTTTTGCTTGTCTCCTGTTTTTGGGTTCACTAGGATTTTTTGTGGTCGGAATTTCAAGTTACCTTGGTAGGAACCTGATACCCTTATTGTCATCTCAGCAAATACTTTTTGTTCCACAAGGAATTGTGATGTGTTTTTATGGGATTGCAGGTCTGTTCATTAGCTCTTATTTGTGGTGCACTATTTTATGCAATGTGGGTAGTGGTTATAATAAGTTTGATGAAAAAGAAGGAGTTGTATGCCTTTTTCGCTGGGGATTTCCCGGAAGAAATCGTCGTATTTTCCTCCGATTTCTTATGAAGGATATTCAGGCGATCAAAATGGAAGTTCAAGAAGGTATATTTCCTCGTCGTGTTATTTATATGGAAATAAAGGGCCAACAAGACATCCCCTTAACTCGTACTGAAGAAAATTTGACCTTGCGCGAAATGGAACAAAAAGCTGCCGAATTAGCCCGTTTTTTGCGCGTATCCATTGAAGGATTCTGAAATGAGGGGGAAAGACCATATAGTCATTTTATGTTCCACCAACACAAAATGTTACTTATGGAACCATAATATTTTTTGGCAGTTAGCAAAAACTCCACTCCATATTATTCTTTATCTATTAGAAAGGGACAAAAGGTTTTAATAAACACGGATATAACATCTCAAAAGAATACAATGAAGTAAATGACTATAGTTTTTACACCTTTTTTTACATATGCGCTTGAATAAATACATATAATCAATTTCCTATATGTATCAAAGAAAACAAAATTGATATTATTAGACTTAAACTTTCATTTCTTTTATTTGCCAATTGAAGCGATTCTTCGGGTCAAGAATTCAAAATTAAATTAGTCCAGATCCAAACGATTTTCAAGGATTTATCCTTTCTTTTTTACTCTACTTCTCACTCGCAACAAACCATCCCTCATCCGACCGAAAGATCTCTCGAGGTCGAATAATTATGCAAAAATTCTATGGATCTCATACCTCGTTCTATAATTCGTACTTTGTTCAGATTTTGGGCAGAGCTAACGAGCCAATCGAGTTCGTTAACGATTCACGAATTGGAAGTTGCCAAATATAAAGCATTAGCTTCTCTACAATATCTTACATGTTTAATAGTATTGCCTTGGGGAATTTCAATTTCATTACAGAACGGTTTAGAACCTTGGGTTACAAATTGGTGGAATACTGGTCAATCAAAAAAAATTTTTGATTATTTACAAGAAGAAGACACTATAAAAAAGTTTGAAAAAATAGAGGAACTCTTCCTGTTAGAAATAATGATGGAAGATTCTTCGGAAACGCATTCGCAAGATATTCGTGTAGAAATGCAGAAAAAAATGATCCAATTAGTGAAAATATATAATCAAGATTGTATCCAAATCATCTCACATCTAATAGCAAATCTAATAGGTTTGGTTTTTTTAAGTGTTTGTCTCATTCTGGGTAAGAAGAAACTTGGCATTCTAAATTCTTGGATCCAAGAAGTCTTTTACAGCCTAAGCGATACAATGAAAGCCTTTTCTATTCTTTTAGCAACCGATCTATGTATTGGGTTTCACTCGCCCCATGGTTGGGAATTGATAATCGATTGGATCTTCGAAAATTATGGATTTGCCCATAACGAACGAATAATATCTGGTCTTGTTTCAACTTTTCCAGTCATCTTAGACACAATTTTCAAATATTGGATTTTCCGTCGTTTGAATCGTACATCTCCTTCACTTGTAGTAATTTATCACTCGATGAATGAATAACAAATGGTTTCTCACCCGGGCAATACTTCTTATTTTTTGGCTTTAGGTTTAATATAGTAGCAGAATTGCAAGCAGGTAACTATCATAGTTACCTACTACCATTTATTTGAAATAAAAGAATTGTAACAAAAAATTGAACCATGCAAAATAGAAAAACTTATGATCACTGGATGAAAAAGTTGATAGCTCAATCAATTTCCGCCTTAATATTGATAGATATAATGACTCGCACATCTATTGCAAATGCATATCCCATTTTTGCACAGCAAGGTTACGAAAATCCTCGAGAAGCAACTGGGCGTATTGTATGTGCCAATTGTCATTTGGCTAAAAAACCTGTGGAGATTGAAGTTCCACAGTCCGTGCTTCCTGATACCGTTTTTGAAGCAGTTGTAAAAATACCTTATGATAAGCAAATAAAACAAGTTCTTGCTAATGGCAAGAAAGGAACTTTAAATGTAGGAGCTGTTCTTATTTTACCCGAAGGTTTCGAATTAGCTCCTCCAGATCGTATTTCTCCTGAGATTAAGGAAAAAATAGGTGATCTTTATTTTCAGAGCTATCGTCCCAATCAAAAAAATATTCTAATAATAGGTCCTATTCCTGGTCAAAAATATGGTGAAATTGTGTTTCCCATCCTTTCACCAAATCCCGCTACTAATAAAACAGCTCACTTCCTGAAATATCCCATATATGTAGGTGGTAATAGAGGAAGAGGACAAATTTATCCCGATGGGAGCAAAAGCAACAATACAGTGTACAATGCTTCAGCAACCGGTAAAATAAGTAAAATTGCACGTAAAGAAAAAGGTGGATATCAAATAACTATTGATAATCCATCGGACGGTCGACAAGTGGTAGACTTTGTACCTCCGGGACCGGAACTTCTTGTTTCAGAAGGCGAATTAATCAAGGCGGATCAATCGTTAACGAATAACCCTAATGTAGGTGGATTTGGTCAGGAAAATGCAGAAATAGTACTTCAAGATCCTTTACGTGTTCAAGGTCTTTTATTATTCTTAGCATCTGTCGTTTTAGCACAGATATTTCTGGTTCTTAAAAAGAAACAATTTGAGAAAGTTCAATTGGTCGAAATGAATTTTTAGGCGCATAAAAGATTTGAATCTCTATCTTATGAATGATTAGATTAATGCAATTAATGTATAATAAATACAAAATGGCAACAATAAAGTAATACTTCTCCAGAATCCTTCGTTTTCCCCTTCCCTCTGTTCGAATATATTGTGAAGGATGAGGAGATATTCAATAAATATTTGCCTATTTTAATAATGAGTGATTCCGGAACAAACTTGGAGTTTTGGAGTTAATTCCCTAGTTATGCGCGATATTCAATATTAATCAATATTCATATGCATGTTATCTTTTCTCACCTTCATTTATCATATTCAAAACAAATAAACAAATAGAAGAAAGGAGAGAATCTAGTAATCTTGGCTTGCTATTTTCGCTTATTTTATAACTTATAAAAAAACTTAATAAGTAAAGATAAAATCTTACCCTTCTTTGTGTTCAAAGAAAGGTAAGATCTTATCTTTATTTTTTAAGTTTTCACTTTTCTATCTCTTTTTTATCTCTTTTCAGAGTTTTGCTTAAATTTTTATAGTATTCCTTACATTGTCTATCTCTTATCATAATATAAGGCAGTTTTTTCGCTACAAGGAGGAACCTAAGCCGGAGTAAGAACCGTAAAAAAAAAAACCTATTAAAACAATAACGAGAATACCAGCTAAAATACCTATCAACCAAAGAGGGATCCTTCCGCCCATTTTTATTATTTCCTTTCACATTTTAAAAAAGTATTCATGAGGCATAAATAATAATACATAGAAATATTAGATCTCACCAAATTCAATTGGGTAAGAAAAAAGATTATTACTGTTCCTAATTGAAAAAGTAATTAGAGAATAGAACAGCAAGTACAAAAATAAGTAACAACCCCCAATAGAGGCTAGTACGATTCAATTCAACATTTTGTTCATTTGGGTTTGATTGTGTCATAAATAGCTCCGTGATTTAGTTTATAATAAAGTTTATCGCTGTATGAACTGCATTGCTGATATTGATCCCAAGAAAAAAACCGTAGGTACAGCTAGCCCGTGAACGGCCAACCATCTAACTGTAAAAATTGGATAACTTCTATCTATAGTCATTAATACCTCCTAAAAAGATCGAGATCTAGTAAATTCATCGAGTTGCTCTAATGAATCGAAACGGCCAGTTACTAATGGAACCTCTTGCCGGCTTTCTGTGAAATACTCATTTGGCCGAGGACTCCCGAATACATCATAAGCTAAACCCGTACTGACAAATAACCAACCTGCAATGAATAGAGAAGGTATAGTAATGCTATGGATAACCCAGTATCGAATACTAGTAATAATGTCAGCAAAAGCGCGTTCTCCCGTATTCCCAGACATGCTAAGCTCCCTATATTATTCTAAAATCAAGGGTAAATTGATCCCATGAAAGAAAGAGATCAGGAAATGGAAAACTACTGATATTTTCTACAATCCTTGCTTGATTGTCAATATGATACCAAGGGTATATTTGAAGTATATTAAGTATAGCTAGCCTGCTTCTAACATAGCAATATAATTTTACTTAATATAGAAAAGGAGTAGGATCATTAATTAAATTACTACACAATTGGTATTTATTTTATAGGTGGGGATTTTATTTTTACTTTTTTTATAACAGAATATCTTTTTATTGTATATTCCTTCTATGTTTGTTGATAACATCATTATCAGATATTCAATACTAACTTTGTATCTATTTATTGAAACTATTTTTTCTACTCCTAAAGAATAAATTGAGGTAATTGCCTGACAAAAATACGTATCAATCATTGTTTTTTTTTATTGATTTCTTCCATGCTTACTATAATTAGTTATTTTGGTTTTTTATTAGTTTTGCTTATTTTAACCTCAGTCTTATTCATTGGGTTAAGCAGTATAGAACTTATTTGAAATAGAAAATAACCTCAATAGGAATTGAGATTCCAAGTCAATTTGATGTACTATGTAGATTAGCTATTAACCCTTACCTATTCTTTTTCATAATAAAAAAAATATGATTGAAGTTTTGTTATCCGGAATTGTGTTAGGTCTAATTCCTATAACTTTGGCTGGATTATTTGTAACTGCATATTTACAGTACCGACGCGGCGATAAATTGGATATTTGATTTAGAACCATATTATGAACGGGTCTCCTACTGATTCTGAGGGATCAGATTCCATTAGCTTTTTCAGTCTAAGTGACAAGAAGATCGATCAGAAAAAAGAAAAAAAACACAGGATCACGCTCTGTAGGATTTGAACCTACGACATCAGGTTTTGGAGACCTGCGTTCTACCAAACTGAACTAAGAGCGCTTTTTCTTCTTTTTTTTTTTCTTGAAAGAAAAGATTATTTCGATGTTTCATTGAATTAAATAACTATCACTCGACTTTTTACTTTTTTTATGGAAGATTTAGGATAAAAAAAGGGTAGGGATGACAGGATTTGAACCTGCGACATTTTGTACCCAAAACAAACGCGCTACCAAGCTGCGCTACATCCCTTTTAATCGTGAGTATTTTTTATTCAATATTTTATATTAAAAATATTGAATTTTGTTTTCCACATTTATCTACCTTCGCACGTGAATAGACTGTATATACGGAAGATATAATGTAGAAGATGTCTATTTATTGACAGTACTTGATTACTTACTATTACATAGTTATTACTATCATATCAAGTTATTACTATCATATCATATTGTAAAAAAAAATAATTTGTACCAAATACAAATATCTGTTTGCAGATAGTCGTAAACTACGGGTGTAGTTGACCATATGATATATCTATCATTCTTGAGAAGGAGAACTTACGAACAATGCAAGATATAAAAACATATCTTTCCACAGCGCCTGTGTTAGCTACTTTATGCTTGGTATTTTTATCCAGTTTATTAATTGAGATAAATCGTTTTTTCCCAGATGCTCTGACTTTTCCCTTTTTTTGACTTTCATTTTTTTATTTTTGCTTTCCTGCGAACCCAAAATAAAAAAATGATGTTAGATTCATTTCCTTTTCTTATTGGATAAATAAAATAAAAGTAAAAATATAGATCCAAAAGTTCCTCAAATAGTAAACTACTTGAAAATCTTAATTAAAGATTTTATTACTTAATTCATTCTCGTAATAAAATCTTTAATCATTTTTAAGACAACTTCTATCCCTTTCTCTTTCTTCTCTTTTTTTTTCCAAATTGAAAAGAAGTAGATATAATACCAAAAGTAAGTTATATGGCCAAGGGTGGAAATGTAAGAATAACGATTACTTTAGAATGTACTAGTTGTACCCAAGACAGTGTTGAAAAAAAATCAACGGGTATTTCCAGATATACGACTCGAAAAAATCGCCGCAATACTCCTAATCGATTGGAATTAAAAAAATTTTGTCCTTCTTGTTACAAGCATACCATTCATGGAGAAATCAAAAAATAGATTGAATCTAACATTTCTGCCCAGAAATAGAAATATATATTGAAGATATTTATTTCTTTATCTTTTTATATATATTAACAAGTCACTGTCAATATTTCTTTTCGAAATATTTTGAAACAAAATAAATAGTATTTGAAAGGTTCATAAAACAAACTATGAATAAAATGAAGCCATCTTTTCGGAATACATATAAACCATATTCTCAAAATAGATCTAAACCATATTCTCAAAATAGATCTAAACCATATTCTCAAAATAGATCTAATAAGTTTAGAAATAGATCTAAATTGAGAAGTAGATATAAATTGAGAAATAGATCTAAATTGAGAAGTAGATCTAAATTGAGAAGTAGATCTAAATTGAGAAATAGATCTAAGTCATCTTTTCGAAATGCATCTAAGCGATTTTCTCCAAATCAGCATTCTTTTCGAAGACGTTTATCGCCAATTCAGCCTGGAGAGCAAATGGATTATAAAAATATTAGCTTAATTAGTCGATTTATTAGTGAGCAAGGAAAAATACTATCTCGTCGAAGGAATCGATTAACATTGAAAAAACAACGCTTAATAGCTAGAGCTATTAAACAAGCTCGTATTCTATCTTTGATACCCTTTCTTTCTTTCAATTCAAAAGTAATTAGAGCTTAAGACTCCTCCATTTAATTCGAGCTGGGATATCTAACAAAGATAGTGCAGATTTTTTTCTCTTTCTATAAATAAAATGAAAAGAATTTCATTATCCAAGTCATTCCGAATTCATTTTCGTACTGTCTTTAGTTTCCCGGAGAATTTCCCCGGGAGATTGGGTGTTACTATTTCATAATACAGGAATATTTTTGAGCATCATAGAGAAGCAATTATTATTTAATACAGCTATTTGTGCAAGTGTTCTACGATTTGTAAGCAACTGCCTTTTGTATAAAAATTGTATCAATTTATTATAGGAGAATCCATTAGCACGGGATGCTGCATTAATCCGAGTAATCCACAAACGACGAAAATCTCTCTTCCGCTTAATTCTATCTCGGTGAGCGGAAACTAAAGCTCTCATTTTCTGTTGGTTAGCAGTCCTAAAAAGTTTTGAATGGGCTCCTCGAGAGCCTGATACAAATGCAAGAATCTTTTTTCGACGTTTTTTTGCGATATGCCCACGTTTAACTCTGGTCATTGAAGTTGATTCTTCATAGATGACTAATCTCTTTTTTGATCAATCATTTTTTAAGTAATATAAAACTGATTTTTCTAATGTATAAAATATACGACTCCAATGGCTTTTGCTACTCTAACCTTCCCAACCATAATTCCTTTCAGTTAGGCACCTTCCAAGTAGGCAGGGGATTGGACCTTGCATTTAAGTAATCAAAATTAATATATATACATATATATTATTATTTTATTTTTCTCTTATGGATTTCTTCGTTTCTATGGTTATTTCTCTAACGGTAAGGTCCTCTCTATACGCCGGAGCCCTAAGATATGAGATGAGTATTTGGTAACTTGTATATTTTACCATCTCTAGCTCTACTCTTCCCCCCCCCGAATTACAAAGACTCCAAAGATTTATAGATACAGTAACGACATCTGTTTGTGAGAGTTCGCAAGATAGCTGACCTTTTGTCCGTTCTCGCAGCAATATAAACATAATCTTTATGTTTTTTAAAATTACTTTTTTTCCTCGCTCAATGGATTGATGACCATTCGCTACCAATGAGGAAGTGCTTTTCATCCTACGTAAAGGTGATTGGATTTGCATCAATTTAAACCATAAATTTCATTTTCCCCGGTACAAGGAAACTGATAGATCTGTACTTTTTCACAGAAGAAAACTATTGTTCAATTTCCTGGTCCGTTTCAGCTTCTGATCCAAACGAGTCGCACATACACCCTAGCGCATACTCCCTTCCGTTGAGGACATCCTCGAAGAGCAGGAGATTTTTTTCTTTTTCTTATCGGCTGTCTCGCATTTCTAATAAGTTGTTGAATAGTCGGCACTTTAATTCTATTTAGCGTTACTGGTTTAGACTATATCTAAACCATTATTAACTTCCGTATTGGATTCATACATATGTTTAATAGTAGCATCTCTAGTCAGAATGCTTTATTATGACATTAAGTTTTTTTCTTATGTAGAACCGTACAGGTTATATATTACCATTAGAAACAACGAATAGAGTGGTCATATAAAATATTATGCCCTATCTAACAAACTCAAAATTATTCTTCTGTTGCAATCTAAGCAGCAAATGATGAACGTCTTTTTCTTCAATTAAAATGCGCAAGCAACAGAAAAAGACCCATAAATATTTCTTATTTTCTTTAAAAATAAAAAGAAAAAATGAGAAAAGTGACTCGTTATATCAATAACGAGATTCTTTAAAAGCGCTTTTTCGGTGAGAAGAATGGGATGATAACAACGGGACCAATCCCGGACCTACCGACAGAACTCATAATGGAAAAAAAAAACCAAGGGTTTTTATTCTTCTCTTAACAGATGAAGAAGATCTCGAAAATAATACTATGCTGTCCAATCCCAAAAAAAGAATATGAGATTGGACAGCTTTTTTTTCGCTTTAATAATAAAAAATTGATTTATTCAATATTTATTGTATTCAATATATTTGTCTATTTGTATTTAATAAATAGACAAATCAAATAATGAAGAATTATGTAAAGATTTTTCTATTTAATTTAATAATAGATAGAGAGTAGACAAAAAAAAATCATGAAGGATTATTATAACATCCAATTTGTCCTGTAAATTATAATTTGTATAATACCTATACAGCTTCTTATTTCTTCGGAAGAAGAAGATGATATGTAGCTTTTTTGATGTATGTAAATAAGTAAGTAAGTAAGTAAGTAAGTAAGTATGTAAGTAAGTATGTAATGAGCTTGAGTTTAACGAACATTCCAAAAGTTCCATATCTGGGGGGCGGGAAAGGAGAAGAAGGAGAAGAAGGAGAAGAAGGAGAAGAAGGAGAAGACTACCAAAACGAAGAAGAATACCAAAACGAAGAAGACTACCAAAACGAAGAAGACTACCAAAACGAAGAAGACTACCAAAACCCAGAAGAATACCAAAACCCAGAAGAATACCAAAACCCAGAAGACTACCAAAACGAAGAAAACCCAAACCCAGAAGAAGAAAAACCAAACCCAGAAGAAAAAAAACCAAAAGAAGAAAACCTCCAAGAAGAGGAAATGTGGGTGGAATTATATTACAGACTCTTTTTTGGAAGATACCTTTTTTTAGGTAGAGCGCTAGAAAAACAACCTGCTGACCAAATAATGAAATGCATGATTTATTTAAATCAAGAAGATCAAACAAAAGACTTCATGTTTTTTATTTCCTGTCGAGGTGGAGGAATGCTACAGGGAGTAGCTGTTTATGATGTTATGCAATTCGTAACAGGGGAGGTATCTACAGCAGGCTTCGGGTTAAATGCTTCAATGGGAGCTTTCCTTCTACACGGGGGGGCGTTTACTAAACGAGTATTAAGCGAAAACGGTCGTATGATGATTCATCAACCTCATATGTCTCCTTATGATCGTCGTCGCCACGACGAATCCGGCTCCGATGCAGAGTTTATGAACCTATTGCGGACTTATATTTTGGAAACTTATATAAGAAGGACAAGGCAAGAACCCGAACTAATTGAAAGTCTCTTAGAAAGAGATATTTTTCTGGAACCAGGGGACGCAAAAGGTGTTTGTCTTATCGATGAAATAGGCGTAGAAGGAATGTTAAATCTATGGTCTTTTTATGGCAATTATAATTATGATGACCATAAAATGGGTTCTGGCAATGATGATATCTATGATCATATCTATCAAATTGGTCAGGACAATGATTATAGTGAGGATAACTATGAAATTGGTCATGATGATGACTATGAAATTGGTCATGATGATGACTATGAAATTGGTCATGATGATGACCATGAAATTGGTCATGACAATGATGAAAGTTTTCATCATCATCGTAAAGACCCCAAGGATCGTGAGTATCCTACTAGGCCTTCCTGGCCTGAGCAGCCTTTATCCCCTCAAAAGTTAGTTATGGGTTTCGGAGCAGAAGGATTTGAACCTACGACCTCCACCATCCCCAAGTGGCACGCTACCAAACTGCGCCATACTCCGTTATAATGACCAACATCGAACTTGAGATAGCTAGGCTATTTTTGTATTAGCAGTCTCGCAAACAAAGATAGTCGAATATAGGTCAGATAGAATATATTAGATATATGAGAAAAAAAAGCCGCCATGGTGAAATTGGTAGACACGCTGTTCTTAGGCAGCAGCGCTAGAGCATCTCGGTTCGAATCCGAGTGGCGGCATTATTGTTTAATAAGATACTATAGTTTAGTATCCCTTCCATATCTAATATCTATAGTCATTTATTATATATGGAGTACCTATATAATAAATGACTATCATTGTTCGATCTATGTCAATATGATTTATTACATATCAATCGATTTTATCTTTTTCTTACGAAACGAATCCTATATTAAAAAATAAATGGGTTTATTATGATATTTATAACTCTAGAACATATATCAGCTCATGTCTCTTTTTCTCTTACTTTTGTGATTACTCTTATTTATTCGGGAACCTTAATTTATAAAAGTGAAAAACTAAGTAATTCAGGAGGAAAGGGCATGATAGTGACGTGTATTTGTATAACGGGAGTATTAGTTTCCCGTTCGCTCTATTCGGGGCATTTACCGTTAAGTAATTTGTATGAGTCATTCATGTTCCTTTCATGGACTTCCTCCATGATTCATATAGTTATACAAATACGGGGCCAGTATGCTTGGTGGTTAGGTGCAATCACCGCGCCAAGTGCTATGTTAACTCATGGTTTTGCTACTTTAGGTCTTCCGGATAAAATGCAAGAATCTGCAATGTTAGTACCTGCTTTACAATCTCATTGGTTAATGATGCATGTAAGTATGATATTGCTCAGTTATGCAACTCTTTTATGTGGATCCCTATCATCCATATCTTTATTGGTCATTGCGTCCCAAATAAATCAAAAGATTTTTCTTAATGTTAATGTGAAAAATTATTTTTTCTTCAATAAAAATTGGTATTCACACGACCAAGAAAAAAAAGAATTGAAACAGACTTTTTACCTTTCACTTAGAAATTATCGTAAATGGGTGTTTACTAACCAATTAGATCAATTAAGTTATCGTACTATTGGTCTAGGATTTTCTCTTTTAACTATAGGTATACTTTCCGGGGCAGTATGGGCCAACGAAGCATGGGGATCTTATTGGAGCTGGGATCCAAAAGAAACTTGGGCATTAATAACTTGGATTCTATTTGCAATATATTTACATACTAGAATAAACAGGGGTTGGAAAGGACAAAAACCGGCGATTGTTGCTTCTGTAGGATTTATTCTAGTTTGGACATGTTATTTAGGCGTTGATTTATTGGGAATAGGCTTACACAGCTATGGCTGGTTGCTTTAGTAAGTTACTAAAGCAACCAGCCATATAACTGATTTTTACCTTCTTGAAGACTTCCAATATTCAACTATACGACGACATATCGCATAAAGTTCATATGCCTCTAAAGCATTTGTAATCAAAGAAAAAAACTTCGTCCAACGACTGAAACGTCTAGGTTTTTCTAGCTTAACTAATAGCCCGTCTATTATATCTCTTAGGAAACTTAGAAAATTGACGAGTTTCACTCTAATTTCATTTATAAGGTTTGTTAGAAACCTCATAAAGTTGATACGTTGAGTTTCCAACTTATTTATGAGCGGATCTATCAATTTTCTCAGTTTCTTTTTAAGCGTATTTAGAAATCTTTTCAATTTAAGTTTAAGTTTAGAAAAAAGTTCTCTCATTGATTTGATAATAAAATCTTTAAGCGAACTTATCCGTTTGATAAGAAAAGCTCTAAGTTTAGAAAAAAGTTCTCTCATTGATTTGATAATAAAATCTTTAAGCGAACTTATCCGTTTGATAAGAAAAGCTCTAAGTTTAGACAAAAGTGAACCTATCCATCCCCTAATAGAATCTCTAAGCGAACTTATTATTTTTCTGAGTATCGTAAGAAGCTCATTGTACGGGGAGGGGTCAGAAGGAAGGGACGAACTTATGCTGCAAAAAGAGTCTTCTTTTTTATGCTTTACTTCATTTAGAGCTTCGTTTTGTCCAGCAACCGGCGACTGTTTCGTACCCAATAAACTTTTGGCATGATTTCCAAATTTTTTAACAATCTCTCTTATCGAAATAAAACTGTGCTTTAGCCTTAGAAAATACAAATTATTTTGAATATGTTCCCAATGATCTATTTTAGGATACATGCGTACCCTCAACATAGCAGATCGACTACCATTATTGGTATTCCACCAAAATCTATTCATGCAAATAAGATCTTCGAATCGATAACGAGGCCAAAGAAAACGTCTTATCTTTTGCCTTGTATCTACGATCAGATGTTCGTTTTTTTTCATTAGACCTTGGTCATTTGGTATCTCTTGACTACTTAATCTTACACCCTCATCCAAATGGTTTTCCAGATTCAAAAGATTCAAAATTCGAAATTCTCTGCGACGTCTTGGAAGAAAAAGATCTTCGAAAATGAAAGAACTTGAAATCTTTTCATTTATTCTTCGTCGTTGAGATCTATCAAAAAGATTGACATTAATCTTTTTCTTCTTTAGTTTGAATAAAAGACTTGCAATTTTATATACAAAGAATCGGTCATCAAAGTACCCCGGTACAAGTGGAATAGATCTTCGGGCTGCCTCGCAAAAAATTCTACGTATATCATTATGTTTCGGGAAGACACTTTTGAGATACAATACAGTATCCAAGAATTCCAAGTCAAGATCTCCGTTTTCGGCATATGGAAAAACTAAGTTAGCTACCGCAGTTTCGCTGCCTAATTTTTTCTTATCAAAAAAACGAGCCGCATGTCTGAACTTGGAAACCCAAGGAGTTAGCGGCAGTTTTTCGAGCTCGAATTTCATTCTCCAAGTATAAATATTTTTGGCCATTTCCCGATAGGCTAATTTTTCTTTTTCTAATTGTGGTTCCACTACTTCTTCTCCCCTAAGTTTCATCTCCTCCTTTAACTCTTCCTTCCTTGCAAGGCGTTTTGCCTCCCGTTGAAAGCGTTTCTGTTCTTTCAGATATTCAGTTTTGGCAGTTCTGAAATCTATCTCTTGTTCATCGGCTTTCTTGGGTTTGGTCTTGGTTTTGGAAGGTTTGTCTACTTCGTATGTCTCATCCAATTTTGATTTAACCCAGTCCCATGCTTTCTTATCACCCTGTGACGCTTTCTTAGCATCTTGTCTCAAAAAAATCTCCTTTATTGCTATTCGGACTTCTTCTTTTTCTCTATTGATTTTATCAATATTTATTTTTGGATGATAAATATCACAGAAGTCTCGAACTAGAAAATCTCTCGATTTTTTTGATCTTTTCGAATTCGAAGATTTACGTTTCCGACTTAATGCCATCAATTTACGTCTCCTCTCTTCTCTTTTTTTCTCTTTTTCTTTTTGGGCAGCTATTTTTGCTAGTTGTCTAGCTCTCTGTTCCTTGAGAAGTCTTTTCTTTGATTCCCGCCTTCTTTGCTTCTTATTTATTTCATCTTCTACTTTGAATGCGTTTGTCAATCTATCGACTTCTTCTGGAGAAGTGGCCGCCTCTAATTTTTTGCGTCGTGTTTCTCTTATTTGAAGTCTCTCCTCTTTTCGTTTTCTTCGGGCCTCCTTAATTTCTTGTTCAGCCGCGGCTTTTCTTTGCCTTTCCTCTTCTTTCTTTCGAAGACTTTCTATAACGAAAGCATCAACATCAAAATCTTTTGGTATTTGGATTTCTCGAAATTTCCACATTTGTTTAATCTGTCTTCTTATGATATTCGGAGGAAAAACGTCACCAAGTTTGTTTGCATTTTTTATTTTTTTTCTAATATCTGGGAACAACCAGAATTGGAATTTGTAATATCGACTTTTCTTGTAATAGTTTTTTTTAGTTGCCGCGCAAAATTTATCGACAGTCATCTTTTTCTTTTTGGGTTTGGAAGAATCACAATTCTTTTTTTTCTTTTTGGAAGAAAAAAACTTTTTCCAAGAAGAATCATTTTTCTTCTTCTTCCTCTTCTTCTTCTTCTTGCAAAAACCGGGATTTTGAAAATTAGTAATAGCTTGATAATCCGGTTCCGGTATATATTGAATTGCGGGTCCATGATTATTCTCTTTCATATGATCCAGATAACTATATGCCAAAAGATCATATCTGTGACGTTTGATCCGGTTCTTGAGTCGTGCCATAAAAGTGGCAAAGCGCTTCTCTCCCAAAAACGATGCAAATTCAGTCCATCCCAACCGGTTGCCAATAACATGTTTACGTTTTTTATTTCTGTGTGGAGCTATTCTGTAGCCAGCACACCATTTTAACCATTGCTTCCAATGGTTAATCGTTAACTCTCCAGGATGCTTGCAATCCAATATTCCTTGTGAGTCCAAAAATTCTTTCACATTTTTTTTTATAAAAGGAGACGATGCTCTTGATTCTATCAGATCCTTGACATACAATCCTTTCATATTTCTTATTTCTTTCCATATTTGATGAAAAACGTACGCTTGGGAAATTTCTTTTCCTTGGCATTTGGATTCGACGTTTTTGCTAATTGGATGATTGCTATTGAATATTTTTTTAATTGTTTCAAAACTTCTACTCAATTGCATGCAAAATTCCAAATTTGACTCGATCATATTGAACATACTTATTTTGAGATCAATAAGCAGCAATTTCACCCTAAAATGAATAACTTTCATAAAAAACGGCAATTTCTTCCTGATGAAGCGAAGACTTTTCTTTTGTAAACACGAACGCCAAATTTTTATTTGAATCCACTCTTTTTTCAATTTGGATTTTATGTTAGGAGAAGGTTGATCCATTCTCTGTTTAAAATCAGCTTTCAATTTATTATAAATATCTAGATTGAAGCTATACTCTTCATTCATTTGGTTGATTCGATCATTCATTGTGATTGTCCAATCATCTGGATCTGGAAGATCCAAATTTTGTTCCATCTGAATTGAAAATGGTTCATCTTCACCTTCTACTATTTCTAAAGAAAATTTAATATTAGACGTAGGCCTAGTCCGAATAGTTTTTATTTCTTTCCTAGTATCTAGGTTGATTTTTGGCTCAAACTTTTCCTTTATCGTCTTTTGTATTTCATTTATCAATTTTTGTATTTCATTTCTCAATTTTTGTATTTCATTTATCAATTCGCGGATAGGTTCGATAATAGGTTTTGCCCGATCGGACGTATAATTCCAAATGCATTCGCCAATAGGTTCCCAAAAAGAAGGTACGTTTGGTGGATTACCAAAAGGTGATTCAATTTCTGTACCATAGATAGTTAAGTATCCTGTTGTTTTTTTTTCAGTGTCAACAGAATTAGGTTCATACCAAGGTTTTAAGCGAAAAGGATATACAATCTTGATTTGAATACCTTCTTTGATGTAATCTTTTAGGAACTTTTTCGGGACATCCGGGTCCGTCAATTCATATCCATCATAATTACATTTGAGATATGATTCCTTTTCCATGTTTTTCCAATCTTGCTCCCATTCGGGAACTTGGAACAGTAAAGCACGACCAATATTTTTAGCCATTATCAAAGTAGGCAAATACAATCGTTTCCTTAAATACGTATGAGTAAACAAGAGAGCAGCTCTGACATAGTGAATCACTTCCCCGTCGAAGGTTTGCTGTGTTCGGCGGCGACGATCTTCTTTTCGTCTTTCGCGTCTTTCCAAAAATTGTTCGCGGATCCTTAAGGATCTCGGAGTTATTCTTTTTTTTTCGTCCTTCTTAGGCACAGGTTTGTGATGTGATGACTTTTGAGTCATTGATTTTAGTCTCCCGAAAAGAATCGACTCTGGTCTCGGTATCCAATGGTTGATTGCTGAAACTTTTCGTCGTTGAAAACGGACAGCTCCTTTTACCAAATCTCGACGAAAATCTCCTTCATAAGGATAACTAAAGACGTATATATCTTTGGATACAAGATCCTCTTCTTCATCCCCCCCATTGTCCGCTTCTTCTTGTTCAAGAGTTTCTTCTTCTTCAAGAGCTTTTTCTTTTAAAGGTTTAAACAACCCTTTTTTTGTTGTTTCTAAGGCCTCATTATTCTTTCGTTCTTCCTCCTCTTCTTTCTTCTGTTCTTCCGGTTCCTCGAGCTTCTCAAAGGGCTTTATAATTATTAACTGCCGAGCTTTTTTTGGGCGAACTTCGAGACAATCTTTGACAGCTATAGGGTCGTGAACTCCAGATAATAGGGTAGAGGGCAATTTAGGAACAACAAACCTGTTAAAATCTCGGATTCGAGGTTCGTAATCATCAAGACGGGTTTTTTCCTGTTCTATTAATTTGCTATAAAGAACATAAAGTTCATGAAAATCTGCGAAATCCCTCATATCTTGCTCAGATTGTTCTTTTTCAAAGAAATATTCATCAAGATGAATATTTGATTTATCGCTCTTATGTTCTTTATCCTTAGTATGTTCCTTATTAGAAGAAGGCAGATCCTCTTCTAAAATATCTCCATCCTTCAGAATATCCTTCTCTGATATTTCGATATCCATAGATAATCGATAGTTTGATAATTCGTCCGAATTAATAAAAAAAAGTCGCTCATAAAGCAAAGCCTGCTCGGTAGGAAGAACACTAAGAAGCAATTCCCATTTGGTACCCGTAGTTTCAAGAAAAATATGCAACAAATAATTTGTTAACAATTTTTTCTCACAAGAAGCAATGTCTTTTTCTATTCTTTCCTTTAAAGGCGCCGGGACCAATGTGTTGAAAACATATTCTAATGAAGAGAAATTTTTAGGATAAATTTTATCATATTTCTTCTTTAAGTCCTCCAAAGTAGATTCATCTAACCATTTTCTTCTGTTCTGTTCTTCTAATAAGACCATACGAATTTTATCTATCCACCATTTTGAAATAAGTTTGATTCGCGGTTGAACGATTCTTTCTTTATTTTCTGGTCGAATTAAAGAAAATCGAAAAAGTCGGTTGGTAGAATCATCATTCTTATTGGTAGAATCATAGTTCTTAGTGGTATAATCCTGGTTCTTAGATTCTGACAGTTTCTCTTTTTGCTCTTTCAAGTATTCCTCCGAATGAAGCATCCAAGGCGACTTAAATTTAAATTGATTCATTGACCCACGGAATGGCCCGCTAAGTAAAGGATCATCAACTTCTGAAAGACGCTTTTTATCTTTTGTGTTTTTAAATCTGATTCTCTTTTCAAGAATTTTGACAATAGGAGATCCATTGCTTAGAGCTCTCACCCTATTTTCAAGCTCTTCGCCTAAAGAAGTTTTCCTCTCCCATTTTTTTTCTATCCATTCATCAAGGTGATCCTGATTTGAATCAAGACTTTGATCACCGAAGTTTGCCATTTTGGCAAAAAAAGAGATACTTGGCGGAGCTGTGAAAGAAATTTTTTGATGGCCATCACTGAGACAAACATCAAAGAAATATTCAGCAACTTGGCTCCTCACAGGGCCACGCAGAATATAATCTCCTATACTCACGTATCGAAGGGGGTCGTTAAACCGATTAGAATCCAACACTATTAATGGCCACCTTTTGATTATAAAAGGTAATATTTTTTCTTTGTCAGCATGCAATATCAATTGATCAGATAAAAATTTCACTAGCGTTCTAAAAGAAGAAGGCAAAGGAATGGACGGCTTATTAACATTCTCCTCATTTTTTTTAATATCAATAGAAGTCTTAGGCTTGTGCTTCTTATGTTTTTTTTTCTTATTAGATGTCTTTAGCTTACCCCTAAAAGATTTTTTCTTATCAGATAACTCTAATGATAGTTCTTCAAGTTCTTCTCGAGGACCGTGAATGAACGTCCTTGAATCATTCCATTTAGTAGCAATGAGAGAAGGATTCCTCCCGCAGCATGCCAGCATGGCATAGCCGAAGAAAATAATTTGAAAACTGAAGGCGAAAAATTCTCCCTTTCTATCCTTTTTTAAGGGAACATCATTTTCCACCCGTGAACAAAAAATTTTCGTCATTTTTACAAAAAGAATTTGTCCGCCCAACCATCCGGCTGCGGTACTCAGCAGAAATAAAAAGTTTCCGCTATATCTGAATAGCATCAGATTGATTAATCGGGTATAGATAGATTTACCGAAAAGGGCGGGGTTTAGCAGTTGTAAAGCGACTCCAATAAAAAATTCTACTGCCGGATTTTTAAGCCAAGGGTGTCTCCGAATCAAAGTTCTTTGAAAAATAACAAAAAATAAAACGGGAACAAGCATGGTTGTCATCAAATGGGGTTTCCAAATACTCGCATAAATAGGCGCTACGTATATGGATGAGAAGACCACCAGTTGTGCCACAAAAGAACCACTAAGAATCAAATTCCCTGCAGGAACAATTTTTCTGTTGTCGATGACTTTGTTTTGAATTAACATCGATCGAATAAAATACATCTGGGCCGGGCCAACTGGCAATGTTGCTAAAAAACCATAATAAACTCCAAATAATAGAATCGGTGTGGATCTTTCAACCCACGGTATGATGTAATCATACATAGTCTCTTTTCCTCCTGCCCTTAGGCTATATTAGTTTTTGATTTAGGCTATATTAGTTATTGATAATTAATAGAATATAAAATGGAATAGAACTGTTTTTTTTATTCATTCATGAGACTATGATTTTAACGTTATTAACATAACATTCGGATCATTTTTTTATTTAATATGACAATTTTTCTATAGAATTAGATTACTAACCTATTTCTATTTCATGGAATATTTAGAAACTGTCTTAGATAGATCATTAGATAACACTCCAAATCTATATACAGAGATTAACGATTAACGACAACATCGAATCTACTCCCTAACTGTATTACATAGATCAATATATTACCATAGATCATTTTTTGTATATGATAGCACTATAAGTATATGGTTACTTATCTCATATATGTGTCCTACCTGCCGAATCTTCTTCTATAAGTATATCATTACTTTACTAAGTATTATAAGTATATTCATTACTTTACTGAGTATTATAAGTAACATTACTTTACTGAGTATTATAAGTAACATTACTTTACTGAGTATTATAAGTATATCATTACTTTACTAAGTATTATAAGTATATTCATTACTTTACTGAGTATTATAAGTAACATTACTTTACTAAGTATTATAAGTATATCATTACTTTACTGAGTATTATAAGTATATCATTACTTTACTAAGTATTATAAGTATATTCATTACTTTACTGAGTATTATAAGTAACATTACTTTACTAAGTATTATAAGTATATCATTACTTTACTAAGTGTTATAAGTATAACATTACTTATCTTATATATGTGTCCTACCTGCCGAATCTCCTTAATTAAGGGCTATTAGAATCTCGGTGATTCTAGATCTTATGTTATGTTAATCAAGATATCCAAAATTGACTATTGACTTATTAATAGAAAATAAAACATATTTCTAAAGGTGCCGTTCAACCATTTCATTTAATAAGCTAAACAGAATATTCTATCCGATCCACTTTCTCTTCCACTACTTAACTAAACTCACTTTATTATATCACAAAACAATGATATTGTGTTGTCAAACCGATCCACTTTCTCTTCCACTATTTTTCTAAACTCACTCTATTATATGACAAAACAATTATATTGTCAAATATTCGATGAAATAGAATCAGCTTCTTGAATGCCTTGATGGTGGAATGGTAGACACGCGACACTCAAAATGTCGTGCTAAACAGCGTGGAGGTTCGAGTCCTCTTCAAGGCATACATATTAAATATTTCATTTAATAATTATATTAGACATTCTAATTAATGGCAATTGAATGAGTAATTCAATTGCCATTGTTCAAAAAATCAAGTCGAATTGATCGATAGTACTACTATTAAACTATATCAATTCGATTTGATTTTTTGGAAAAGTTTTAAAGACAAAATTCGGACCGATCAAATTTGAACAAAATGAATGAAAGATCTAGGCTTTTTTATTTGTTATTTAATCCTTCCGCCAATAAACAATCAATGGCATTCGTAGAAAGCCATTTTGTTTTTAATAATGTATCGATCATTTGTTTAAATAACATTCTATTAGAGAAGAATAAATTTGATAAATATTCATAACTTTCGGATAGAGTTTTATAAGTAAGAGATTCATTAGATAATAAATCTATATTTTCCCTTTCTCCCTTGAGCAAACGTTGTTTAAATTTATCATCCCGTGTTTTTTCACGGAACCAACGTTCACTTATCACCGATTGGGGATAAGGTAATACACGTTTCAATCGGGTACCAATTTCTTGAAAGCGTTTGAAATTTTCAAAATTTTCTTTTTCTTCCATTTTAATATTAAGAGGTAAATCGTCATCATTAGTCTGAATTTTGATTCCTAGGGCTATTTTTCTCACCTTTTTACGCTTTAGAATAGACTTTAACGTTTTTTTAATACTGATATTTAGCTCTCTTGTTGAAGAATAAGTAAGATAAATGCTCTTCACAAGTTCTTTAGAAGCAAAAAGTTCTCTTCGTTCAAAAGAAGAGCGCTTATTTAAAAAGCGAATACTCACGGGATCCCAAAGAAATCGACGAGCTAGACAGATTACTGGTGTATTTAAAGGTTTATACTCCATTGCATACTCTTCTGTGTCAAATTGATATATTCCCATCCTTTGAAACTTTTTGTATAGTAATTTTGCTTCCCAGAAAGCAGCTGTCTTTCTTTCTATAATATCGTCCTTCCCAGCATAAAGAGGCCGGAAGTCGGGGCCAGACATTAGAAATTTCTTCCAATATAAGCTAGAAAGACGGGTCGGTCTTTCTTGAAACCCTCCAAACAGGTGAAGATAATCCAATAATGGATTTTCTATTGTTATATCTTTTATATGCTCAAATCGATTGCTGCGAATAAAACTAAAACGCCAGGTCCTAGAATCACAAACTATAGGAGTTTCGTCCTCTTCTCCGTAGGAATTTCTTAATTCTTTAGATAAAACGATTTTATCTAGTATAGAAGATAATCCTTTTTGCATCATATCTTTTTTGAACTGAGGAGCAATTGTTATGTAATCAGAATTGCCCCGATATATTGCCAACGATGGAAATTCTTCCAGAAGACCCTGTAAGAGACTCGAAGCTAGAATGAAATCATTTTCAATGAAAGGATCAAAAGGATTATTCCAATTCTCTCTATTTGATTCCGATAAAAACCAACAATCTTGCGCTACTGATCCGGCCAAGCAACCCAAAATATGATAGAATACGGTGAACTCTTTCGCAACTGTTCCGGCAATTGAAGGTTCTAAATACCATTGATGCAAATAGTTTGCCCTTCGACCCTCGAAATCTAGATTAAGCCTTAGAGAATTTTTTAAATACGTTAGTTTATTCTGTATAATGGCTTTTCCTATCTTATAAGGAAGTCCTTGAAAAAATTCACTGAACTTCAGATTATAATTACAAGGACCCCAATTTGATCTATACAAAGCTACTCCAATTATATCATTGTCTATAGCTGAAGTATTTTGGCTCATGCTAATTAGAAATATTTCATCAGCAAGTTTTGCTAGATCTTGCGTAGTAAAGCCTTTGGTAGTTAACCCAAATTCATCATAGCAGTTCCATTCTTTTTTCAAGTAGAGCCCTTTGTTACGTAAAAGCAAAGGAAATTCTTTTTCTCGATATGGGGCAGGCAACTTTTTAGTATTGATAAATGTATCGAATCTTCGTTTACTACGAGGAGGACTTATTAGAACTGGATCAATTTTTTTTGGAATATCAGTTGAGGCAATAACAACAATATTTTGTTTGATGGTGGTTTCTTTTTCACCATCAATCGGATTATATGGATCCCCAAGGAGTTCTACCAATAATGCAATAAGATAAAAGTAATCATTCAGTTCATGAATGCTTGGAATCCATATGACGCAAGGAGACATCAATTTTGCCAATTTGAGTGCAAATACGAATTGGATTACTCTTCTCGCAAAATACTCTGGAGGGTTAGGATTCAAAAATCGATCATACAAAAGCTTATGAGGTTTTTTATCATAGTACTCCTTCTCAGCTACGTCTTTTGGCCTGCCTGACCAGCCGAGAGACCTGAGGATATTTTCATGCTCAAGGTATGATTGTTTAGCTGAAGATGTATACTCGGGTTCATAGCGAGACAGAAGTTTTTGCTGCCTCAAAAAACTTTTAGGAGATATTCTTATTAAAGGTAAATAAGAATCTGCTGCTAAATTTTTAGCCAAGTAGGATCGTCCAGTTTCTTTAGGCCCTATCAATAAAATTCGATTCGAAAAGGACGGTACTGGGTAGAGTGGGTAAAATCTAACGTGGTCATATAAGAATGAGCGAATTGGGATGGAAGTCATCTTCTGATAAAAAGCAGCGAAGATCGGTATTTCTGCTAAAAACAATGAATTTAATTCGGAATTCATTAAGCCTATTCTATGAGTTAGGCCTCTCTGAATAAATTCAGCTAAATATCGAAAGTAAAGAAGTCCTGGCTGTTCTTTTTTTTCAAATTCATGAAATAAACCAATAGGGGGGGTTAATTTCGATTCAAATTGAGAGATTCTTTCTTGTAGTAAAAACAATCGATTTTCTCTCAAAAGAAAGTCATCCACTTCAAATTCGTACAAAATTGTTTTTATAAGTGAGTGATATTTCCGGCATTCTCGAAAACGCCGCCGCAACCATTTAATATTTTTGACATACCAAATTTTCAATAGTAGCGATAATCCTATATCATCAGGATCCGAGTCCAGCTCGATATAGTCCACAAATGTAAGCCAAGAACCATACCAATTTAAATTAGAAAAATTTCTAAGCCTTTTATAAGATCTAATCATTTCTCCTACTCTCTCAAAGCAGTAGGAATTATACTGCAAAACTCTGATGAGATAGAAGTTCCTATAGAACTTAATCAACAATAAAGGAATTATGGAGGAAATATAAAATAAAAACCCAATGAAGATATAAAGAAAAATATCATATTCCCGAACATTATGTATATATTTCCATACATCAAATGATATTGATAGATCCTTTCCCTGAAGTACTTGTCTAAATACTTCGTCATTTGTTTCTTGCAATATTTTGTCAATATTCCAGCGGGATAACATAAGATTTAATATAGGGAGAATTTGATCATTCAATATCGGGAGAATTTTATTATTTAATATAGGGAGAATTTGATCATTTAATATTATGAGAATTTGATCATTCAATATTGTGATAATTTGATCAATTTTATCTCTAAATTCCCACTTTAGAACTTTCCAAAATTGATGATAAAGTGCCCACAAAATATTCAAATTGTGATTCCAATTTTGCCTAATATTGCCCGGGATTGATACCAACTGATTAATATTAATTATTGGTATTTCTATTTCCGAAAAAAGAGTAAAAAACAGATTTTTAGTATATTTCCACCCTGTGGAAGTAAAAAACCACAACCATGACTTATGTGTTTGAAACAAACCCCATTTCTCAAAAAGAATATTTCTTTTTATTTGATCAAAAAGAATATTTATTTGATTTTGATTAAAAGAAATTATTCCAAAACACTTTAGTTTTGAAAATACTAACTTTAGTTTTTCTTTGTCAAAAAAGTCACCTATGGATTTGAATTCCATAAACTCACCTATGGCTTCGTCTTCCATAAAGTCACCTATAGTTTTGTCTTCTATTATATCTCTTTCTGTTGAACTATATTTTGCTTTTTCTGCAAATTGATTCATTCGCAAAGATATTTCGGACAATAGATCATCTTGATAAGATTGAGTTTGAATAAGATCTATGTTTGAACTAAAACTATTTTTAGAATACTGGCTAGAGGTCTTTTCTTCTAAATCTGAACTATTTAAAAAAGGATAGCAAGAGTTTTTGTCAAAATTGACAATTTGTAGGCTTATTAAAGGAGTTTTAGAAATATCTTCAATCGAGAAATTTATATTTCTACGAATAATAGAATTCAATTTATCAAAGAAATTAGACGATTTATGCAAATCATGAATTAGCACTTTGTCACATAAATATTTATCCAATAATATATTTACTTGTGACTTTATGAGTGAGATAGTTTCTTTCTCTGAGTACACAGCTCTCATTTCGTTAATAGACGAAGAAACCAGATTGTTAGGAATCTGAACTAAATTTAATAATTGTCCATATGTTACATTCTTATTTTTGATATTAATCCTTCCCATGTAAGAAGCCAATCTTTTTTTATAAAAAAGACGAGGACGGTGTAAATAATCTAAAAATTCAAAGGTATTTGCTTTGTGAAAAGAAGCTCTCAATGAATTTTGATTAGAGAGTTTTAAAGGATTAAACCAATTGTCTTGATTATCAAATATTTCCGAAAGACCCGCGTTATTAAATAGTTCCAATAATTCCATGTAATTTTTTCCATTATCAAAGACGTCAATAATAAATTCAATTATCGGTTTTTTCTCATTTAATGTTTGTTTGGATTCAAGATTAGGAATTGATTTAGATTTTGTGCCATTTTCATTAAGCTTGTCCCAAACATCTTCATTAACCTTGGCCCAGAGAATCTTCGAACGATTCATATTCTCCGAGATAAACTTATTAATTCCAGTATAATGAAATTCATTGGGATCCCCAAACCAACCCCAATGTTGAATAGTCGATAATTCAATTGGATCTAACACTCTCTTTTTTAAATTGTTTTGTTTGGAAATGGACAAGAGATATTCTAATCTTTGTTGAAAGTATTCGATCTTTTTGGATAATACAAAAGTGTTTAAAAAATTTGGATTTCTAATCTGAACAGGTCGAAAAATAGGGCGATCCAAACATTCTTTCTGACACATTATCCAACTTGATGAATGCTGGTTAATTGCATCTTGCGTTACATTATTCAAATTGCGACTTAATGTTTTGAGAAAATAGATGAATTCCAAATAGTATTTATTCTTATTCAATACTTTCTGTAATTCTAAATAGTCTCTTTGTAATTCCATATAGTATTTATGGAATTCCACATAGAAATATCCAAAATAATTATGTAATTCCAAATAGTATTCATCCAATACTTTTTGTGATTCCAATTTATTCTTATTCACTACTTTCTGTAACTCCAAAGAGTATTTATGGAATACCAAAGAGTATTTAGTCAATAATTCCAAATAGTATTCATGAAATACCAAAGAGTATTTATGGAATGCCTTATCTAATTCTAAATAGTATTTATTCAATACTTTCTGTAATTCCAAATAGTATTTATTCGTATTCAATACTTTCTGTAATTCCAAAGAGTATTTTTGTAATTTCAAATAGTATTTATTCGTATTCAATACTTTCTGTAATTCCAAAGAGTATTTTTGTAATTTCAAATAGTATTTATTCGTATTCAATACTTTCTGTAATTCCAAAGAGTATTTCTTCTTATTCAATACTTTCTGTAATTCCAAATTCAATACTTTCTGTAATTCCAAAGAGTATTTATTCTTATTCAATACTTTCTGTAATTCCAAATAGTATCTTTGTAATTCCATATAGTATTTATGGTATTCCAAAAAATAATACTTCTGGAACGATTCTAAATCCTTTAATACAAAATCTTTTAAGAAATATTCATTCAAATCAGATTTTGATACAACAGGTGCCAATACGTTCTTCAAGAAATCAAATCTCATAAATCCTTTTTCAATTTCAACATGCTCGTTAGCTTGAATCTTGTATCTACTCAATATTTTATTAAATATTAGTTGTTTAGTGTTATCATCTTCTGATGTTTTCTTTTTTTCAAAAATATTGAGTACCCGAAGGAAAGAATCATGCGTTAATTCATCTCTGGAATTGAAGAAGTAATTGAAGGACTTCAATAGAGTCTGGTTGAATAAATGTAATTCGTTCACACGATCATCGATATCTAGGTCAATTTCATCATTAGGGTAATAGAGATTAGGCTTAGTTATTGATAGAGTAAATTGGTCTGTTATTTTAAGAACAAATTTTTTGAATTGGAAATCATCGTTTAATGCTAATTGTTCTTTATTTTGATCACAGGATGAGGGAGATCTTGAAGATAAATTCGATTTCATAAATCGAATACAATTGAATTGGTTTATATAGTCTTTTCTTATGTTCCATTCGCGATCTGGTAAAATATCATAATTGACAGAAGGATTTTGAATCAATTTTTTAACCTTCCATAGATCAACAATTCTATTCTTTTCTAATCCCCTGAAATATTCAAAAGCATCTTGTCGCCCTTTCAACAATTTGAATTTTTCACTCGGTTTATTGCTATAATTAATACTTATACATGATTCATCTATTAACAAAGGATCAAACAACGTTTGAAAAACTTCCGTCTCTGAAAAGGGAAAAGATTCTCTTGCTTGATCTGATTCTTCTTGTAATATTTTTTCTTGTTCAAAATCAAAATACTTCCATTTTGCTTTTGTCTCCTTATGGAGTTTCCTTTGTCTTCGTAGACCTTCTCTGCAGCTTTCGACTTCTTCAATTTTTAGTTTTCTTTGCCTATTTATGGCTTCTTCTGGTTCTGAAGAACGAGCAAATTCTTCTTCTGCTTGAACTAGTCCAACTTCTAGTTGTTCGAGTCTGTTTTCTACTTCCTCAATAATTTTGCTTCGCTCAAGATAAAGTAATGACTCCTGCCATTCATAAAGGTTTTCAGGTTCTGTTTCAGATTTCCAATATTCTGGAATTGAATTAAAAGATGAATCAATCTCCCATTCGATGCCATCAGATTCCTTCTCCAAAAGGCTTTCCCAACTTGTTGTTTCTTGCTTCTCTGATATTCTATCATTTTTCTGATTCAGATTTGTTTTAGAACTGGATAAAATCCAAACATGTTCTTTTGGATTGAGCAAGCAACGTTGATATCTCCTTCGGACTTTTCGCGAAAAAATAAAACGATGCGGAACGAGCAACAAATTTTCCTTTCTAGCTCTAGCTCCAAAATGTTGTACAGCCGGAACCGGAAATATCTTCATCAAATTATATTTTGATGATTTGTTTCTTTCAATTAATCGAATATTCAAAAAATAGAAAAGTAATGGTAATGCTATTATCATTACAGCTTTTATTACTTGACCTTTTAAGATAAATATACGTATATCCCGTATAAGTAATGTACTAAGAATCCGAAAATCAAAAAGCTTAACAACACTTTCTCGACCAGAAAATATTTGACTTAGCAATCTCACCAAATTGGATTCGTTCCATGGAACGAATATATCCATCATGTAATCTTTAAATTTCGACTGAACGCTAAAGAACCAAACTATTTCTCGGTTTTTTCCGATAGGGTCCGTAGACCACGAATTTTCATGTTTTCCCATATATTATTTTTTATTATTTTGTACAGATAATATAGTGTAATTATTACTTATTAAATTGAATTATAATAAGAAAGAGGTAGTCAGTGCAAGTTATTCAACTATTGTATTAGTTATTAAATTGAATTATAATAAGAAAGAAGAAAGAGGTAGTCAGTGCAAGTTATTCAACTATTGTACAATTTGTAAAAAAAAAGTTTCTTGTTATTTCTATAAAAGAGAAATAGAATTGAATTGGTTACCATATTTATTATAATGAAATAACTTTACCATAGCATCCATGGCTGAATGGTAAAAGCACCCAACTCATAATTGGGAAGTCGCGGGTTCAATTCCTGCTGGATGCATAATAAACAGTTATTGCACTCTGTTTTTTAGATGAAAGAATCGCAGCAAGGTTATCTCGATTCAATTCAGTATGGAGATTAGATTATCTCCATCCCTGTTTTGTAATTCTTAACTTCTATTTAAAAGAGAAGTTAAGAATTACAAATATTTTATTTAACACATGTTTGAACGACTTTTTCTCAGATAGAAAATCTATATTTTGTTTTGGTACAAAATGAACAAATTCTATATTATAACCAGTATTATAACCAAAATGAACTTCTAATTGAATGATCAAGTTGATTTTGTAATTAGAAGTTCATCTGATAATTTAAGCCTAGCCTATTTCCTGTGATTTTAAGAATATGAATATAAGGGCAATTCTTCCTTTTTTTTTTTTACACCTAGTGAAAATTATATTACAAAAAATATCAATCTCTAAAATAATGTATCCTGGGCAATTGCAACAATTGGATTCATTATTATTCCCAATAAAGTAGATGCTATTACAGATATAATCATACTAACTTCGATATAATTTTTTGAGATTGAAGAAGATAATCTATAATTTTGCACGTAGGGAGTTATTTCTTTGTTTCTTTCAGTCATTAATAACTTAATTATTTTAAGATAATAATATATGGAAATAGCACTCATAAAGAGTCCTATTGAAACCAATAAATAGGAGCCTGCTTGCCACCCACACCAGAATAGATAAAGTTTTCCAAAAAAACCTGCTAATGGAGGAATCCCTCCTAGAGATAGCAGACATAAAGATAAAGACAAAGCTGAAAAAGGGTCTTTCGCGTATAATCCTGCATAATCCCGAATGTTATCTGTTCCTGTACGTAGACTGAATAATATAATACAAGCAAAAGTTCCTAAATTCATAAAAATATAGAGTAACATATAAGTTATCACACTTGCATATCCGTTATTTGGGTCTTTATCAATTATTCCAATAAGGATATATCCAATTTGACCTATCGATGAATATGCAAGCATACGTTTTATACTTGTTTGAGTAATAGCAATTAAATTTCCTAATATCATGCTAAGAATAGCTGATATTTCCAAAAGAAGATGCGATTCGTTCAATGAAAAATAAAAAATAATATCGAAAATTCTAGTGACTAAAGCTGAAGCAGCTACTTTTGAAATAACAGAAATAAAAGCAACGACTGGAGTGGGGGAGTTAGAGTCGAAAAGAGAAATTCTCCCTTCTCTCATTCAGAACCGTGCATGAGACTTTCTTCTCGCACGGCTCCTAAGTGATAAAAAAATTTGCAGAATCATTTGAATTCTCTTTATTTTTATTACCTTCCTCGTGTATGTATAAGATTGAATATATTCAATTGATATAAAGAATAACTAATCCTTAACTTCGCGAGGAATCCTTACTCAGTGGTTATTATAGTATGCAATATAGTATATAAATTGTAAATCATTTTTCTTATTTTTTTTTTTTTTTTTAAGTTCAGTTATGAAAGAGTTAAAAATAAAGTGAAAAATAAAAAATAAAACCATCTGATTTAAATCGTTCTGAATAGTCATGAGATGCTCATCTTAGGGTAATCTTTTTGTCGACGGATGCCTTCTTTTTTACACTCGTAGTTTCTGAAGAATGAAAACTTACTATGTAGCATCTACGTTAAGAATAAAAGTACACGTCAATCTGACCCTTTGTTAAAAACTACCCGTAATAATTCATTTGTAAAAGTTATTTATTGTATTGGGGTGGTGTCAAACAATTTAGTTTGTTTCTTACTTTGCTTTACCTTAATTCAATTCAAATTTTTGGTAAAAGTGATGTCTTAGTCCAAGTGGGAATAACAATCTTTTTTTCACATGTCTATAGAGTTTTTATAAATAGAAACAAACATCTCTAAAAAAGATATTGTATGTAATAATTTATAAAACGAATCGCACTCCTTCATATACATCGGGGGTCCATTGATGAAAAGGAACTAAAGAAAGTTTGAATGCAATTCCTACCGTTACAGATAGAAGTGCAATCCAAATTCCTGGAGAGTTATACATTTGTGTATTTATAAGACCATTGGCTATTTCTTGAATTTCAATCTCACCTCCAGATAGACCATATAGCCAAGAAAGACCATAAGCAAGAATGGAAGAACTTGTTCCACCCATAAGTAAATATTTCATAATAGCCTCATTAGACCGAACATCTCTTTTGGTATATCCAGATAATAGATAAGAACATAGACTTAAACATTCTAAAGATACGAAGATAGTTGTTAAATCATTAGCACCACATAAAAACATTCCTCCTAGAGTAGCTGTTAATATGAATAACAAAAACTCTGTTACAGCCATTTCTGTACATTGAATGTATTCCACGGATAGAGGAATACACAAAGTGGAACATAATAAAATGAGAAACCGAAATATTTTATTAAAATTGTTTGTTTGTAAATTGCCAAAAAAACTAATCGTGGGTTCTTCTCTCCATTGAAATAACAAAAAAGTTATGCTTAGCACTAAACTTGTTAAAGAGATGAAATAAAACCAAGTTGTCTTTTTCTGATCAAAAATGACATCGATTACTAGAAGAAGAAATAGGCCGAAAATCAGGATGCATTCTGGGAAAATGGAACTTCCATAGAAGAGAAGCAAATGAAATTCTTTCATAAAAATGATTTTAAGGTATAAAAAATGCATTTTTCATTTTGTCCGGATCATTAGTTACTAACTTCAATTAATATTCGAGCAACATTTTATTGAAAATCTCCTTATTATCATTATATCTATGATTTATTTTTCATTCTTCTTTTCCTTTCGTTTTCGTTCCAATAAAATTTGTATCAATTTTTTTGTATCAATTTTTTTGTATCAATTTTGAGAAAGTAAGTTTTCTTTTATTGATCAAAATGCGATATTTTATTGATCAAAATGGGATAGATCTGTGGATCTATTTATACTAGTTAGTGGATTAACGGTAATGCGCAAAAGCTTTATTAGATTCTGCCATTTTATGAATCTCTTCCTTCTTGCGTATAGCATTGCCTTTCTCTCTGGCAGCATCCATTATTTCGTAACTTAATTTGAATTGCATATTTGGACCAGAACGTTTTCGGGATGACTCTAATAACCAACGAATCGCAAGTATTTTTCCTTCTTTTTCTTTTATTTCAATGGGAACTTGATAAGTGGATCCACTTACACGTTTTGATTTTACTATCAATTTGGGAGTTAATTTGTCTATTGCTTGACGTAGAACAATTAGTGGATTTTTCTCTGTTTCTTGTTGAATCTTTTCTAGAGATTGATAAAAAATTCGATAAGCTAATGATTTTTTTCCGTTCTTAAGAATACGGTTAACGACCATGTTAACTAATCGATTATGATAGATCGGATCAAATTTATCAATTTTCTTTTCTACAGTACTTTGGCGTGACATGAGTGTGAAAAAGGTTCATAAATTTATTTCATAAAGACTAATCATTACTTATTTCGGCTTTTTAACTCCATATTGTAGGGTAGATCTCTAAAGGTATCAAAGATCTCCCTCCAAACCGTACATACGACTTTCGTCGGATACGGCTTTCCACATGATTCTATTTGCATATATAGAAGATATTCATTCTTATGCATAGAATTATGTTTACTCATTCTCAATTGAGTATCCGTTTCCTTTCTTTTGCTATGATTAGAAATCTTGTATTTTCTATATCTATACGATTAGGTCCTTAGGTTTAAAACAGAGTATAAAAAAGGAAAAGGTGTTTTAAATCAATGCTATTTGAATTGAGTCTGCTCCAAAAAAGTCAAGACATTTCCAATTTTATGTTAACACACACTAAGTAAGGGAAAACTTATAAAATGAATTAAATATTAAACCTTAGACATATATTATCCTTATTGTTTTAGCCTGCTCTAGTCCCCTTAGAAAACGTTCGTTATTGGGTTAGCCATATACTTTACATGTTTTTAGCAATTGACATGGCATCATCATAAAATGATACAAATCTTAGATAAGAATATACAACGCACTAGAACGCCCTTGTTTCCGGTTTTTGACTGAGACAGCATCTAAAATTCCTCGAATTATGTGATATTTAACACCGGGCAAATCTTTGACTCTTCCACCTCTTACTAATACTACAGAATGTTCTTGTAAATTATGGTCAATACCAGGTATATAAGCAGTGATTTCATATTTAGAAGTTAATCGTACTCTGGCGACTTTGCGTAAGGCAGAGTTTGGTTTTTTAGGGGTGATAGTGGAAAAGTTGACAGAAAAGTGACCTTTACTGCCACTATATAAAACCGTACATGAGAATTTCACCTCATACGGCTTCTCGTTCAATTCTTTTTAAGACATTTTTGTTTTTCGAGTATTTTGAATATTATATAGATTATATTCTATGTAAAAAAAAAACTATTTGAATCCTTCGGGGTTCATTTTTCTTTCTCTATTAAAAACAATAAGAGTGATAATCTTTTTTTTTTTTTATCCATTTTTATTATTTACATTAACATGCTCATTTTTTATTGATATCTCGAAATATCATTTCATTTTGTTTCATCACAAATTCAATTCAAAATTGACGGGTTAATGTAAGCTTATCCATGTAGTTATGCATTATTTGAACTGGGAATCAATTTGATTCAAAATTTTTACTTTTGTGCTTTGGTTTGGGTGGCATGGTTTGTATACTGAGAATTATTTCGATGGCCTATGATAAA